GGCTACGCGGCTACGCGGCTACGCGGCTACGCAAACCTAGGTTTGCGTAGCCGCGTAGCCAGCCGAAGGAAAAATAAAAAGTATTTTAGCCAGTATAATAATTTATATAAAGTAGGTCTGGATTACTAAATAATAAGTAATTCAGAAGAAGTTTCAGATCGAGTTCATATTAGTGGTAATGAGAGAAGTGAAGAAACATATAGTCAACTGTCATCTGTTTCAGTTTGGACTGAAAGGTGATTTTGATCTACAAATGCTAAAGATATTGGAACATTCTACTTAATTTTTGCTTTATTTTCAGGGTTATTAGGTACAGCTTTTTCTGTATTAATTAGAATGGAATTAAGTGGACCTGGTGTTCAGTATATTGCGGATAACCAGTTATATAATAGTATCATTACAGCTCACGCTCTATTAATGATATTCTTTATGGTCAAAAAAAATGATATATTTAATTCTATATTATCTGGGTTTTACCTTTCAGATTGTGACTTTTATTCTGCTATAATAGATAGTGATAGTAAAGAAAAGATAAGTAAGGTAAATAGCAATAATAACGGTAATATAACCATAGGTAACAATAATAACAATAATGATAATAAAAACGTTAAAGATTCTAAACATAAATATGTTAAAATTTTAGTTAATGATCCTTTTAATAATAGAGATATTATTCTTAAAGTTACAAAAAAGCAAAAAGGTGTTTATGTGTGAGAAAGTTTAGATGGTAAGCATATGTATGTAGGCCATTCTATTAACTTATATAATAGAATAAGTTCTTATTTTATGCCTTCTATTCTTAAAACTAAAGCACGTAAAGTCTTACGTTATTTAAATAAATATGGTTTTAGTAATATAAAGTTAACTATTTATATTATGGATGAAAAATCTAGTTTAGAACAAGTTGTTGAATTAGAACAACATTTTATTGATAGTTTAAAACCAAACCTTAATGTGGATTTAGTTGCTAGTAGTTCAGGGTATCATGAACCTATGTCTCAAGAAATACGTGATAAACTACGTAAACAAAGAGGTACACCTGTTTATTTATATAGTGCTGATGATTTTTCTCTATTATATATTTTTGAATCAAAACAACACATGTATAATTCAATAAATATTCATCATACTACTTTAAATGATTGTTTAACTATAGGTAATTTATACCTAGATACTTTTTTCTTTTCTTTGGACTTAATAGAAGAGTCAACTAAAACTAACATACTTGATTTGGATAAAATTCAAAGTTTAGTTAAAGATAAACGGGATACATATAATTTTAAACACCCGTCAGCTAAAGCTATTTTAGCCGAATTTAAAGATGATTCTAGTAAAAATCTAGAATTTTCTTCTTTAAATAGTTTAGCTAGTCACTTAAAAGGTGATCGTATTGTTATTAGAGAATACCTTAAAGGAACTAAATCCGGTTATTATCGTGGTAAATGAAAATTTACTTATAAGAATTAAATATATAAAGGCATGGCCGGGTAAGATAGAAATATCTTACTTTCTTTTCACTATTTGCTGGAACCCCTTTATAGCTTTTGGAACTAGTACTACAGACTTTCTTTTAAAAGAAAAGCGGTAGAATACAGTGACATTTCAAAGGATTAGGTAATCAGCCGGAAACCAAAGATAAAAGGGCTTAGTTATACTCTTATTTAATTTATACTAAGAGTAAATAAGCATTAAACACTTTTGTTAAGTAGGATCCTCAGAGACTACACGTGAAATACCTTAATAAAGATAATTTAGCCTTCGGAGCTTCGCAGGAATAAACAATATATTTAAAGGTAAAGATATAGTCCAAGCATTTAATGAAAATTTTTTGATAAAATTGTATGCCAGCATTAATAGGAGGGTTTGGAAATTTCCTAATGCCCTTAATGGTTGGTGGCCCTGATATGGCATTCCCAAGACTTAATAACATAAGTTTTTGATTATTACCACCTAGTTTAATATTATTAGTATTTTCAGCTTGTATTGAAGGTGGTGCTGGTACAGGGTGAACAATCTATCCTCCTCTTTCAGGAGTTCAAAGTCACAGTGGTCCTAGTGTAGATTTAGCTATATTTGCTTTACACTTATCTGGTGTTAGTTCACTATTAGGTGCAATTAATTTTATTACAACTATAGTTAATATGAGAACTCCAGGTATAAGATTACACAAACTAGCTTTATTTGGATGAGCTGTAGTTATTACAGCTGTACTATTATTACTATCATTACCAGTTCTTGCTGGAGGAATTACTATGGTTCTTACTGATCGTAATTTTAATACATCATTCTTTGAAACAGCTGGAGGTGGAGATCCTATTTTATTCCAACATCTTTTCTTATTAAAAATAGGTTTATTAGTTTTGTTTACAAAGTTTCTAATAACTTGCATATCTTCAGGATTATATATTACAATTCATAAATCTTTTGAGTTTTCTTCTTTTTACTCTAAATTTAAAGAATATTATCCAGATTTAAAGCAACCTAATAGTAGATTTTTAGAATGACTAATAGGTTTTTCAGAAGGAGAAGGTTCTTTTATTATAGCTAAAAGGGGTGACTTATCTTTTGTTGTTACTCAATCTAGTTCAGATATAGAAGTATTAAATTATATTAGAGATAATTTAGGTTTTGGTAGAGTGATTAAACAATCTATTAAACAAAATACGCATAGATTTGTTATACAAGATTTTAAAAATGTTTATTTAATTTGTTTACTTTTTAATGGTAACATGGTCTTTCCTACAAGAAAAGCGAGATTTTTAACTTTTTTATCTACTTTTAATGAAAGGTTAACAAGAAAGAATCTTAATACTATAACTCCTTTAGATAATTGTGTAATACCTACTTTAGAAGATGGTTGACTATCTGGTATAAGTGATGGAGAAGGTTCTTTTACTTGTTCATTACTTTCTAATAGTTCTGCTTTTAGATTTAGATTTATATTAACTCAAAAGTGGGAAGCCAATAAATGTGTTTTTGAACATATCTTGAGATTATTAAATAAACATTCAATTGAAGGTGGCTCCGCCGTAGTGGCTCATGATGCAGATAATGTATGAGAACTTAGGATAAATGGACTAAAAAACTGTAAAGGTTTATTTATTTATTTTGATAATTATAATCTTATATCTAAAAAGAGAGATAGTTATTTGAAGTGAAAATCACTTTATAATAGATTAGTCAATAAAGATCATTTAAATAATGAAACTAGATTAGAATTAATTAACTTAGCTAAACAAATTAATAAAACTATATAATGTATATTAGGAAAAAAGGGTAAGATTTAGCAACTAAAAGCTATGATAATTGTCTAAGGCAGATGTTAAATAAAATAAGACCTTAGATGATAAATACTATTAAGTATATCTTAACTCTAGTTCTTGCTATATTATTTATTGTGTAATTCTTAGAAAAAAACAATAAAATGCAGGAGCAATATTGGTGTGACTATTGTGGCTCCTCCTACGGCTGCGAAGCCAGCCGTCAGGGCTACGCCGGAAAGCTCAATAGTCTAACGGTTAAAATTTTTTTCTAATTAAAATAAGACCGTCGATTTTCTAAGAAATCGCTACAGACTGGTTCACCGGTGGGTAGCTGAAATGCTGCTTAATGTACAGTCGAATCCCTCTAGGTAAATTACCTAGGTTAGTATATTATGCTAAGTTATATAATTAAAGGAATGTATAAATAATTATATAATAGGGGTATTGGATTCTTCGGTCACCCTGAGGTTACGTATGTAGGCCTCTTAACGTCGCTGTATGCTGGAACCCCTTCGCTATATAGTTCTAAATACTCCTCCTTAAATGATATAGTCAAAAAGTTAGAACAATGAAGGAAATCAGCCGGTAACATTTTATATATAAATGGAACCTCAGAGACTCTACGCGACGGAGTTGTAGTAAATTTAGAAAATGTAAAAGGTGTGCCAGATCACGTCCCTAAACATTTGAAGCCTCTAAATAATGAACAATTAGGTTATTATTTAGCAGGATTAATAGACGGAGATGGTCATTTTAGTAAAGCTCAACAATTGGTTATAACTTTTAGTTCTCCAGATGCATTTCTAGCCTATTACTTGAAAGAAAAATTAGGCTACGGTAATGTGAGAAAAGTAAAGGACAAAAACGCATACCTTTTAATAGTATCTAATAAAAAGGGTATGTTAAATGTAATTAACTTGATAAATGGTAAGTTAAGAACAGAACATAGGTTTAACCAAGTAGTTAATAATGTATTAAGTCATACCAAGTATGCAGATAAAAATAGTAATTTTACTATAGATTTAAGTAAAAATTTAGATAACTACTGATTAGCAGGTTTTTCTGATGCGGATGCTAGTTTTCAAATAAAAATTATTAAACGTACTACCAGAAATAAACCGGAAATAAGATTAAATTTTCAAATAGGAGGCACGCCACAAAAAAGTGATCTATTGTTAAATATGATAAAAGAATACTTAGGTGGAAACATTGGATATAGGAAGTCTCAAGATACCTATTATTATGGTTCCACTAATTTCGGTTCTGCTAAAAAGGTTATAGAATATTTTGATCAATACCACTTACAATCTAGAAAGCATATAAGCTATTTAAGATGAAGAAAGGTATATAGATTAATACAAGACAAAGAACATTTAACAGATAAAGGGCTATCTAAAATACTAAAGATTAAATTTTTAATAAACCGTCATGGCGCAGCCGAAAATACTACAACTTAATATAAAGTCCTAACAAAGATCTAAAAGTTTTTGAGTATTATTGAGAAAAGACTTTGCTATAATGCACAGCTATTCCTTTAATCAAAATATTGTTACATTTTAATTATACCTGGTTTTGGTATAATTAGTACAACTATATCGGCTAACTCAAATAAATCAGTATTTGGTTATATCGGTATGGTTTACGCTATGATGTCAATTGGAATATTAGGATTTATAGTTTGAAGTTGAGTGATGATGGCTTCACCCTATTGTGATATAGGTATTATAATTAATTTCGCTATATGCTGGAACAGTTTAGTGCTAATTAGTACCTTGTATGGTAAAAATCTAATTAGTTATACTCAATCAGCTGACAATCTGTCCCTGTATTCCTTAAAGGATAACAAACAGAGCGTCTCAGAGGCTACACGCGAAACATCTTTAAAATTTTCCGCCTTTCATGCTTATTATAAAACATTATTTAAAAATCGAGACTTTATTTCTGATGATTGATTAACGTGATTTATTGGGTTTGCAGAAGGAGACGGAGCTATTCAAACCTATGATAATGGTAAGAGAGTTCGTTTTGTTCTTACTCAAAAAGAAAGTGAAATACTTCATAAAATACAATTTAAATTTAACATTGGTGTTGTTAAACATTTCCCCCAAGGAAAGAGCGGTAAAAATAATGATTTTTATAGATGAATAGTTGATAACCCTTCACATATTTTACTCTTAGCTCATTTATTTAATGGTAATTTAGCTCAAAGTCATAGAATTGAACAATTAGCTCAATGAGTTAATGCTTTAAATAATCGTTTTGGTTCTGATACTATTAAGTTAAATAATACTCTTGCTACGATTACATTGCAGGATGCCTGATTATCAGGGTTTACAGATGCTGAAGGGTGTTTTAATGTATCTATTACAGCAAACTCTAGATATACATTAGGACATGTTATAAAAATGCGTTATTTATTAGATCAAAAAGATAGTGTTATACTAAATAAAGTATATGAATTATTTGGATTTGGTAAAGTGACATTAAGATCTGGTACTGATAATGTTTATCGTTATACAGCTACTGGATTTAAAGCATTGAATGATATAATTGCATACTTTAAATTATTTCCATTACAAACTAAAAAAGCTCTTTCTTTTGAAAAATGGTTAACTATTCACAACCAAGTACAAAATAAATTACATTTAACTGAAGAAGGATTATCACAAATAAGAACTTTACAAAAAAAAATTAATTTAAATAATAGTATGACAAATAAAACTGGAAAGGCTTAAAGATGAAGATATAGTCCGATACTTCTTGTGAAAGAAGCATACTTAATTGTATGGGTAAATATAAAAATATTTATTAACATTTTGCATCACATGTACACAGTTGGTTTAGATGTGGATACAAGAGCATACTTTACAGCTGCTACATTAATAATTGCTGTTCCTACTGGAATTAAAATATTCTCATGATTAGCTACATGTTACGGAGGATCATTAAGATTAACACCTTCAATGTTATTTGCATTAGGTTTTGTATTCATGTTTACAATTGGAGGATTAATAAAAAACCACTTAGTTCTCCCTTTAAAGACTACTATATGCTGGAAACTTCTGACAATTATACTACTAGAGTTTTATATGATCTTAGTAAAAATGTATAATTTTGAACAATCAGCAGGTAACCAACAGATAAAACCATTTATCTTAGTAGGTACCTCAGAGGCTAAACGTAGTCCCCTTAATAATATTAAGGGAAGATATAGTCCGTGAAACCAAAAATGATTATTTAATAGCTTAGTTGCTTCTAATAATAATTCTTTATTGAAGGCGCAAGCTTTTGATCTTAAATTAAATATTCGTACTTATTCTACTTCTAATTTGTCGACTCCGGCTTCGCCGGAGAAACAGGATAATACTGATAATCTAGTTCCTTTAATTGCATATGATAATTTTAAAGAAAATAGAGTTAATATTTTAAAAGAACAAAAAGACAAATCAGGTATTTATTGTTTAATTAATAAAAATAATGGTCATTCTTATGTAGGAAGTTCTATTAATTTAGCTTCTAGAATGAGAAATTATCTTAATACCGCTTTTTTAAAAAGTAAACAAAATATTAATATGCCTATTGTTAAAGCTTTATTAAAATATAGTCCGTCTAACTTTAAACTATTAATATTAGAGTATGTAGACTTAAAAACTTTAACCCTTAGAGAAACTTATTATATAACATATGTATTGCCGTACTATAATGTGTTAAAACAAGGTTATTCTTCATTAGGTTATATACATACAAAGGAAACTAAAGCATTATTATCCCAATTGGCTAAAAATAGAGTTCATACCGACGAAACTAAAGCTTTAATAGCTAGAGCTTTGACAGGTGAAAATAACCCATTTTACAATAAAAGTCATTCTATGGAAAATAAAGTAAGAATTATTGAAGCAAAATCTGCTTATCCTGTTTATATATATAATTCTTTTAAAAAGTTATTAATTATCTTTCCTTCTGTAGGAACGTTGGCTAAATTGATAAAATCTAATCATCCTACAATAGTTAATGTGATAAAAGAAGGAATTATATTTAGAGGAGAGTGATATTTTACTAATATACCTTACAATATAGAAGATGAACCTTTAATAACTGACTGAAATTCTAAAGAATCTGAGGAATTAATTTTAAATATAAATAATAACAGTCATATTAGAAAAGCAGTATTTGTATATGATATAAATAAGAATTTTGTTGCTAAATATGATGGAGTAATGGAAGCCCAAAGAGCTTTAGGGATAAGCCATAGTACAATTAAAAATTATGCTAAAGTAGGCGAAGCCGGTATTTATAAAGGTTATATATTTCTATACGAAAGATTAAATGATCAATAAACTTTTGGTTCGTAAGTGGTGTAGTTTTAGCTAACGCATCTCTTGATATTGCATTCCACGATACTTACTACGTTGTTGCTCATTTCCACTATGTATTAAGTATGGGTGCTGTATTTGCAATGTTTAGTGGATGATATTTCTGAGTACCTAAATTATTAGGATTAAATTACAACTTAATGTTATCTAAAGTACAATTCTGAATTCTTTTCATTGGGGTTAATTTAACTTTTTTCCCTCAACATTTCTTAGGTCTACAAGGAATGCCTAGAAGAATAAGTGATTACCCTGATGCTTTTGCCGGATGAAATTTAATAAGTAGTTTTGGATCTATAGTTAGTGTAGTTGCTGCCTGATTATTCTTATATATTGTTTACAGACAATTATTAGATGGTAAAGTGGCGGTAAGAAATCCTTGAATGACTCCACAATTCTATACAGATACATTACAAGCTCTATTAAATAGAAGTTCACCTAGCTTAGAATGATCATTAAGCAGTCCACCTAAACCTCACGCTTTTGTGAGTCTTCCTGTACAATCTTAGTTATGGCTATTAATAGATAGCTGAATTTACGTCTCCTTTGTTCTTCAGGCTGGCTGCTGACGTAGTTGCCAGCCGCCTCAGAAGCACAGCTGGATATAAATAAGTTTATATTTATTATTAATAAATTCATTGTATCCTTATATACTTGTGAGTCTTTTTATAAAATATTAAGTATAGTTTACTTTATTTTTTATATGTAGAGTAGGGGGGGGGGAGGGGTTGCCCCCTCCCCTCTACGCTATCCAAATATTCTTATCTCCTTATGATATAAATATAAGTAGTAGGAATAAAAGGTAGTTTGAATAAGTTTTTTGAGTTGGCACCTAAACGAAGTCAGGCGGCCGCAGTAGTTAGGGTTTAGCCGTAAACTGGCCTTCTGGCGGCTGCTTGGCGGTTTTGCCTCCTGATCCCTAAAAGGGATATGGCAGGCTCCTTCGTAGCAAGCTCGAGAAGTATGCCAGCCGCTATAAGCTATACTGCTCCGAAGGAGCCTTCGGAGGCTCCTTCGGAGCAATAAGCCAAAATAGTGAGTCATATTTTTTTTTTATCTTTATCCTGCCTTAGCAAAGCCAGCCGGCTTCTCCTTAGCAAAGCCAGGCTGGCTTTGCTAAGGAGGCGTAATTAATCTAAAAATATAAAATCCTGTTAGAGGTATTATTTGTAAGTCCGGGATATTAAAGGCTATATAAGGTGGATATAGTTCAATTGGTAGAGCGACTGTATGTGGCACAGTAAGTTCCCTGTTCGAGCCAGGGTATCCACCCTTATTTCCGTATGCTATCATAAGTACCAATATATTCTTTAGTTATTTTATTTTAAATAGGTTAGCGATAAAAAATATATATAGCAAGCTCGCTCTAAATAATATTAGGTTTAGGTATTACTAGTACGGCAACTACGGTTTCCATACGGCGGCTTCCGCCTTCGGCGCAAAGCCAGGCTGGCTTTGCTAAGGAGAAGCCAGCCTGGCTCCTACGAAGTCAGGCAGCTAAGTCAGGAGAAGCCAGCCTAAACTTATTCAGAAGCTGGCTTCGCTAAGAAGCCGCTATCTTAAAGATATTTTTGGTCGTCTTATATCTTGCTATTTTTGGGTTGCAGTCCAAATTTCTAATAGGTTTCCTTGAACTGTAATTAATAAGTCATATAGATACTTCTATATAGTTTGTCATTATTTCAGGGTGGCTGGCACCTAAACGAAGTCAGGCAGCAGCCGTAGTGAGGACATAATATAAAGGTAAGCCAGGATAGTTTAATAGGTTAAAACTTTAATTTCATATATTAATAATGAGAATTCGATTTTCTCTCCCGGCTAAAGTAGCAAGCAAGTCACCGCCTCCTAATATGCCTGCTGTTCCTCCTGCCTGACTTCGTAGGAGGCAGGTAGGTTTCACGGCTGCGAAGCCAAAGCTCGGTAGGAATAAATGAGGCGGTCTTACATCTTCTACTTTTTTTTTATTAAATTATGATAATACTTTCTACACTTTCATTATTAATTTCGAATGCCGTCAGTTTAAGACGAGATATGTCAATTCTTTATAATAGAATTGCCATAATAGCCTTATTATATGCTATATTACAAAGCTTAATAAGTTTTTCTATAATAAGTAATGGTGGTATAGGTATACATGGAGGATTATTCCATGTAACAAATATAACACAGGTTTTTCATATTTTTCTTTATTTTATAAGTATATTAATCTTACAGTTGACTAGTTTTTATCCTAGAAAAGTTTGAGTAGCTGAACATTCATCATTAAAAGATCTTTTCTTAAACAAATTCGTATACTATAGAACTAAAATTATTAATAAAATGGGAGAACATTTAAAAATTATCGAATACCCTTTAATACTATTATTTATTATAAGTGGAGCTGTTTTTTTAATGTCTACAAATGATTTTATTTCTATATTTCTTTCAATAGAATTACAAAGTTATGGTTTGTATTTACTAAGTACAATATATAGAAATTCCGAATTATCTACAACTGGAGGTTTAATTTACTTTTTATTAGGAGGATTAAGCTCATGTTTTATTTTATTGGGTACAAGTTTACTTTATGCCAATTCAGGTACAACTAATATGGACAGTTTATATGTAATTACTAGTATTAGTGATCTAAATAATTATGGAAATTCTTGATATAACGATGACTATATAAATTTTTCTCTCCTAATCTTTACTATTGGATTTTTATTTAAAGTTAGTGCCGCTCCATTTCATTTCTGATCACCTGATGTTTACGACGCAATTCCAACTATAGTTACTACATTTGTAGCAATTATAGCTAAAATATCTATCTTTATATTTTTATTAGAATTAGTATATTACACTAATCATTATTTATTTAATTTTAATTGAACTTATGGTTTACTTGTAAGTTCATTACTTTCATTAATAATAGGAACGGTTTTAGGTTTAACTCAGTTTAGAATAAAAAGATTATTCGCATACAGTACTATTTCTCATTTAGGTTTTATTTTATTAGCTCTTACTATTTCTAGTGTAGAATCAACTCAAGCATTTATATTTTATTTAATGCAATATTCAATTAGTAATTTAAATGTCTTTATTATTTTAGTAACGATAGGATTTTCTTTATACTGTTATGTAAATGATAATAAAGAAGATAAAGAATTATTAGACAAAAATAATTCTCCAATACAGCTAATTAGTCAATTAAAAGGGTATTTTTATATAAACCCTATGTTAGCTTTAAGTTTTGCTATTACTATCTTTTCTTTTGCAGGTATACCACCTTTAATGGGGTTTTTTGCAAAACAGATGGTTTTAAGTGCGGCTTTAGATAATGGTTATATATTTTTATCTTTAATTGCCATAATTACTAGTGTAATAGGAGCAGTATATTATTTAACTATAGTTAAAGAAATGTTCTTTTTCTCTTCTGAATATAAAATAAATCCATTATTAAGTACTCAATCAGATCTTAAAGGTAGAATTTACGCCAAAGGTGCGGCTTCGCCAGCCTCAACTGAATCTATCAAGTTTAATCATAATAATATAGTTATGTCTAGTCCTATGGCTATTACAATTTCTATTATAAGTTTAGCAATTTTATTATTTATATTTATGAATAAAGAATGATTAAGTATGGGTACCATATTGGTACTATTTTTATATAATTCTTAGATGAGTTCAATGACATTATTTATATTATTTGTTAGTATTATAGCTATTTTATTTTTAGTGCTAAATTTATTATTTGCTCCTCACAACCCTTACGCAGAAAAATTTTCAAGTTTCGAGTGTGGGTTCCACAGTTTCTTAGGTCAAAATAGATCTCAATTTAATGTAAAGTTTTTTATATTTGGTTTAGTTTTTTTGCTTTTTGACTTAGAGATCACTCTAGTATTTCCATTTGCGGTTAGTCAATCTTTAAACAGTCTTTATGGATTAATAATAGTCTTAATTTTTTTGGTTGTTATTACTATAGGATTTGTTTACGAGCTAGGAAAGGGGGCCTTGAAAATAGATAGTAAACAGAATATTGGTCCTTCAAATGATAGCCGTCCTAATACTTCTATTTCTTTCATAGAAAATAGTAAAACTAGAAACTAAGGATTATTTTACTTCTAGTAATTGAGTAGGTGGCGGAATATAATTTTTATTTCGCCACCTACACGGCTTCGCCAGAAGTCGGAAATTTGCTATATTTTTAGAAATTCACTTCTAAAAATACTAAAAATAAATAAAGCGCCACTGTGCGGCTGGTGAAACCGCCTGGCTTGTAGTTGTGCATATTTCTGCTTCTCAGATGAAGTCAGGAGGCTAACTTCTTCTTGGGTTGGAGAAGGTAAAAAAAAAAGATTATATTTAATTTATTATTAAGCTAGCAAATCTAGTTTATATTTATTCAAAATAGGTTCATTCCTCTAAGTTAGTGTTTCTTAGCTGTACTTCTGCAGCTGGTGAAAAAAAAATTATTTTTTTTTAGAATGGATGGCGGCATCTTCTCCTTTGTAGGCAGAAGGGAGGCAGGTTTTAAAAGTATTATCCTAGTTTATAGATAGTTATAGAATAATATAGATCCAGCGGCAGAGGATATATTAATAAAATCAGAGTTAGTAATAGTGTAATTATTACCTAAATACTTTTAAGTAAAATTTACTAATACGACTTATAATAAATACATTGTTTCGCTTATCCTTCATAAGTTGTTTAATTTTATGACGACTACGTCTTCATATAGGTTAAATTAAGTTTTTGTTAGCTTATTAACAGATAAAGTGTGTTTTTGCAGTATGCTTCGCATCCTGACGAAGTTGGCATACAACCTGCCTGACTTCGTAGGAGGCAGCCTAAATGTTATTTCTTAAGGTCTATATATATAAATAGTAGTGATAAAAGATTTATCAAAGTAGTAAAAAAATATAGACAAATTTTCAAAAAAAAATGAATTTACTTTTAAATCTTTTAAATATTAATATTAGTTTAGACGCTCCTAGTGCATGAGGTATATATTTTCAAGATAGTGCTACTCCTCAGATGGAAGGTTTAGTCGAATTGCATGACAACATTATGTATTATTTAGTTATTATATTATTTGCTGTAGGGTGAGTTTTATTATCTATAGTAAGAAACTATGTGGCTACAAAAAGTCCTATTTCTCACAAATATTTAAATCATGGTATAAATAGTGTGCCTGCTCAAAAGTGTTCTAATCATAATAAAGTTAATCAATCTTTAACTATTTTCTTATTTCCTGTCTATAATTATATAAAAGTACGTGCTTATTCTACTTCTAGTCCCAAAGATGCTAAGAATTCTGATATTGATCAGTTTATTCCTGCGGCCATTTATGAGGATGCCTTTGCTATGAAAAAGGAAATCTTAAAAGATAATGCAGGTAAGGTTGGAATTTATATGTTTACCAATAAACTTACTGGAGATATATATGTAGGACAATCGATTGATTTACGAAAAAGATTTCTTAATTATTTTAACTTAAGTTATTTAAGTAGACGTAATGAACTCATAATTTCTAGAGCTATAATAAAATATGGTTATTCAAATTTTTCGATAACTATTTTAGAGTATTGTGATAAATGTGACTTAGATGTCAGAGAACAACATTACTTTGATACTCTTAATCCTCAATACAATATTCAGAAAGTAGCTGGTGGTAGTTCTAAAGGTTTAATCTTGTCTGAGGAAACCAAAAATAAGATTAGTCAAGCTTTAAAGGGAGTCTATATCGGTGATAAAGCTTACTGATATGGTCGTTCTATGAGCGCAGCAACTAAAGAAATTATGAGTTCAACACGAAAGGGCGAGCTTAATCCTTTATACGGTAAATCTCATAGTGAAGCTAGTAAAGAGCTTATGAGACAAAAAGCTGCGGCTTCGCCGGCAGGTAGAAAATACTCTGAAGAGACAAAATTATTAATGAGTTCAAAACATCCTGCGGCAGGAAATACAGTTAATATATACGAAAAGTGTACATCAGAAGGATTTGAGCTAATTGGTAGTTTTGTTTCCGCTAGAAAAGCGGGTAAATTTTTAGGTATTAGTGGAAGTACTATTTTAAGTTATATGAAATCGAAAAAGGTGTTTAAAGATAGATATAAATTTTTATCTAAATAAAGATGAATAGCATTAGAGTAACTATGAGTTTAATTTCACTGAATGCTGGAATCTCCTAAAGCCTTTGATACTAGTAATCATGGTGGCTGCTGCCTGACTTCGTTTAGGTGCCAGCCGCCATAAAAAAGATTGAAAGATTATCAGTGAAAATTCAAAGGATGTAACAATGGATAATCATGCAGGAAACCAAAATAATATTTGAGCGTAAGCTCATATTATGAGTAGGTAATCCCCAGAGACTAAACGTGAAACGATCAGTTATTAAGTTTTCCGACCCCCTACGGGGGTACTGGAAAACTTTAATTGGTTGAAGATATAGTCCAATTATATATGAAAATATATAAAAGTTGACACTTATCGAGTTAATATGAACAATAACTCCAGCTGTAATACTTATGTTAATTGCTTTCCCTTCTTTTAAATTATTATACTTAATGGATGAAGTAAGCGATCCTTCAATGTCAGTTTTAGCCGAGGGTCACCAATGATATTGAAGTTACCAATACCCTGACTTCTTAGATTCAAGCGATGAATTTATAGAATTTGATTCATATATCGTACCAGATTCTGACTTGGAAGAAGGTAGATTAAGAATGTTAGAAGTAGATAATAGAGTAATTTTACCTGAATTAACTCATGTAAGATTTATTATTACTGCTGGTGATGTTATACATTCTTTTGCTTGCCCTTCATTAGGTATTAAATGTGATGCCTATCCAGGTAGATTAAATCAAGTATCTGTTTTTATTAACAGAGAAGGTGTATTTTACGGTCAATGTTCAGAAATTTGTGGTATACTTCATTCAAGTATGCCTATAGTTATTGAATCAGTAAGCTTAGAAAAATTTTTAACATGATTAAGTGAACAATAACTAATAATTATTATTTAACTAACCAAAGGCGGGCTTATACCCAAGGGTAGATCGTATTATCGATCTACCCATCCCGGCTGCTGTCGAAGGTGCAAAGCTCTATATAACAGAGGAATCTTTAATAGTTTGAAATCTTTTATAAAACTTAAGTATGGGTTAGTGGGTTAGCTTATCTTCAAAGTGTGTTAGTTTAATGGTAGAACCTAACGCTACGGTCGTTATGGTACAAGTTCGAGTCTTGTATGCACTTAAGGGGTTATAAGATGCTTTTTTGTCTGTCTGCTATATTTTAACTATAATATTATGGCGGAGCCCTGAATAACCTTTTTACGGCTGGCGAAGCCAGGCTTCTAATGAAGTAGCCAGCCGTCACCGGCGCCGCCGCCGCCGACAGCCGCTATTATTATTATTCTTTAATTGATTTAGCTGCTGGCTTCTAGCTTGGCTGCGCTGGCACCTAAACGAAGTCAGGCAGCTAGAAGTCGCAGTTGCCGCCTTTGGTGCCAGGCAGGAGAGTAGTCGGCCTATTTTTCAAAATAATTTATTTTATAAAAATCAAACAATGAATTTAACCTTAATACTTTTTTTAATAGGAGTCCTAGGATTTGTATTAAATAGAAAAAATATTATATTAATGCTTATTTCAATTGAAATAATGCTTTTAGCCATAACTTTCCTTATATTGGTAAGTTCACTGAACATTGATGATATAATCGGACAAACTTACGCTATCTATATAATTGTAGTGGCAGGAGCCGAGTCAGCAATAGGTTTAGGTATTCTAGTAGCCTTCTATAGATTAAGAGGAAGTATAAGTATAGAATATAAATAATGTATTTAAGTATAATAATTTTACCTTTATTAGGGAGTATAGTATCTGGCTTTTTTGGTAGAAAGGTCGGGGTTCGTGGTGCACAAATAATAACTTGTTCATGTGTAATAGTTACGACTATTTTAGCTTTGTTGGCTTTTGTTGAGGTAGGTTTTAACAATATTCCAGTTACAATAAACCTATTTAGATGAATAGATTCAGAATGATTTAATATTATTTGAGGATTTCAATTTGACGCTTTAACAGTGTCGATGTTAATCCCAGTTTTAATTATAAGTTCATTAGTTCATATTTACTCTATAGGTTACATGTCAGGCGATCCTCATCAACAGAGATTTTTTAGTTATTTAAGCTTGTTTACTTTCATGATGATTGTGTTAGTAACAGGTAATAACTATTTATTGATGTTTGTTGGTTGAGAAGGTGTCGGTGTTTGTTCATATCTTCTAGTATGTTTTTGATTTACTAGAATAGCAGCAAACCAAAGCTCTATATCTGCTTTATTGACAAATAGAGTAGGTGATTGCATTTTAACTATAGGAATGTTTGCTATATTATGAACTTTAGGTAATTTAGATTATGCTACAGTATTTTCATTAGCTCCTTATATTAATGAAAATGTTCTTACTATGATAGGTATTTGCTTAGTAATTGGAGCGATGGCTAAAAGTTCACAAGTTGGACTTCACGTTTGACTTCCAATGGCTATGGAGGGTTTTTTGGATAGGGCTCTCATTAAATTTCACTATATGCGTGAACATCCTGTTTTAAATTCTTGGTCCTCTGTTTCGCCGGTGGGAGCTTGTGCTACACTAGTAAACTTCGGAAAAATCCAAGAAGAGGGGCAATCCGCAGGAAACTTTCTATTAAAGAAAGGTTCCTCAGAGACTACACGTGGAACAATTAAAATTAATGATAGATTTAAATGGTGATTTATAGGTTTTACTGAAGGTGGTGCTACGCCAGGATCTTTTATTTTAGGAAAAGACGGATATTTAGAGTTTAAAGTTACACAATCTAGTGTAGATGCTCAAATATTGTTTTATATTAAAAAAGAATTGGGTTTTGGGTCTGTTTCAGTTCAAGATAAGATTAATAAAACCCACCATTTTAGAGTTAGAGATAAAAAGAATATCTTAAAATTAATTGAAATATTTAATGGTAATATATTAACTAAACATAAAAATAATCAATTTAAGTTATGAGTAGAAGGTTTTAATTTGACTTATAATATGGATATTAACTATCTAGAACCTAGCCATAAATTGAGTTTAGATAATGGATGATTATCGGGATTTACTGATGCTGAAGGTTGTTTTACTTCTTCTGTATTAACATCTAAACAAGGTAAAAATACAGTAACAGTAAGATATGTTATATCTCAAAAGGACGATATAGAATTTAGTAAAGATGTTGCTATGCTTATTAATGGTTATATCACTCATGTAAAAAGTTATAATGGATATAATACGGTTGTTAATTTCGGTAAATTAGGTATAATTTTAAATTATCTAAAAAATAATCCATTAAAAACCAAGAAACTTCTTTCATATAATAGATGATTAAAAGTTTATGATTTAGTTAAAAATAAACGACATTTAACTCCAGAAGGTTTAATCTTGATAAGAACTTTAGTTAAATCTATCAATCAATAAATTAATTGAAGATATAGTCCGATCAATGTTGTAAAACATTGTGTATTTTCGCCGTATTTGTACAATTAATGTATATAGCGAAAATCAACATAAATTTCTGCCTACTCCTGTTTCTGCATTAATACACGCTGCTACAATGGTTACAGCAGGTGTGTACTTATTAATGCGTTCATCTCCTTTAATAGAATATAGCAGTACTGTATTACTTATATGCTTATGATTAGGAGCAATAACAACTGTATTTAGTTCTCTTGTAGGTTTATTCCAACAAGATATTAAAAAAGTTATAGCTTATTCTACCATGAGTCAATTAGGTATGATGGTTATAGCTATAGGTCTATCTTCTTATAATATAGCTTTATTTCATTTAGTAAATCATGCTTTCTATAAAGCATTATTATTTTTAGGTGCGGGTGCTGTTATTCATGCAGTAGCTGATAATCAAGACTTCAGAAGATATGGAGGATTAATCTCATTCTTACCTTTAACTTATTCTGTTATTTTAATAGCAAGTTTAAGTTTAGTCGCTTTCCCTTTCATGACTGGTTTCTATAGTAAAGATTTTATATTAGAATCTGCCTTTGGACAATATCACTTTAGTAGTATTGCTGTTTATGTTATAGCTACAATAGGAGCTATCTTCACTACTTTATATTCTGTTAAAGTTTTATACTTAACTTTCTTAACTAACCCTAATGGACCTATAACATCTTATAAACATGCACATGAAAGTGATATGTTTATCAGTTTACCTTTAATAATTTTAGCTATATTTTCAATATTTTTTGGATTTATAACTAAAGATATCTTTATAGGTTTAGGTTCAAGCTTTTTTGTAGATAATAGTATATTCATTAACCCTATTCATGAAATAATGATAGATACTGAATTTGCGGTTCCTACATTATTTAAGATATTACCTTTTATATTTACTGTTTCATTTAGTATTTTAGCTATAGTTCTTTCAGAATTTTTACCTGAAATTGTTATTAATTTTAAATTATCTAAATTAGGTCGTAATATTTTTGGTTTCTTTAATCAAAGATTTTTAGTTGAAATGTTTTATAATAATTATATTACAAATTTAGTTTTATATCTAGGAGGGCAAACTACTAAAGTTTTAGATAAAGGTAGTGTAGAATTAATAGGACCTTTTGGACTAGAGAAAGCATTAATTAATTTTAGTAAAAGCTTAACTAAATTAAGTACAGGTGTGGTTACAAGTTACGCTTTATACATTTTAGTTGGCCTTATATCTTTTATATTTATTATTTATCTATCAGAAATTAGTGCTAGTTTAATAGTAATATTAATTATACTAGCTTCTTTTAGTTTAAATGATAAGGCGGCGTAAGCTCGCTCTAAATAATATTCATCCTTGCCGACTTCTGCCTGGCTGGCGAAGCCTGGCTTCGCTAGGAAGGAGGCGTAGCCTAGCTGGCATACTTCTGTACTCCTGCCGACTTCTGCCTGGCTGGCGAAGCCTGGCTTCGCTAGGAAGGAGAGCTTGCGCCTAAATTTAGGCCAGTAGTACAACAGTGATCTAAGGAGTACTTTATAGGCAGGGCTGCTCTTGATCCCGGCGGCTAACGAAGTCAGCCGCCGGGATATGGCAGCCAGGCGGGAGAGTTTACAATTTGGGACTCTCCCTCTCCCCTTTTCTTCTGTTTGAGCTTCGGCCGGCTTCGCCGGACCAAAGGCTGTATAAATATTTATTGATTAAGTGTACGACGGCTTTGCCGTCGTACGCATTTATTCTAGTAATATATAAAGTCCACTTATGCTTCGTTAGTTAGGTTTTATATAATATTTAACAAATTATTAAATTTCTTAGAAAGTATACTATATAATAGTCCAGCCTGCCTGTCTGGCGAAGCCGTCCGGGTAATATTTTTCAGTCTTTTCGTCAAATACTTGACGCTATTACTCTATATCTAAGTAATTAATCAATAATTTATAATTTAATAATATGCCTCAATTAGTACCCTTTTATTTTGTAAATGAAGTAACTTTTATTTTTGCTATTATAGCCATAACAGTATATATGTTATCTAAATATATCTTACCAAGATTTGTACGTTTATTCTTATCACGTACTTTTATTTCAAAACTTCATGGTAACGCCGAAAATAATTAATTTTTTCGACTACGCCTCCGAAGGCAGGTGCGTAGCTAGAAGGAGTGCTTCTAGCTTGGCCAGAAGTCAAGCCAGCCGTGCTTCGCCAGAACAAAGCTGTATTAAGCCTTAACTATAAGGTGTATTACGCTAACATAATATTATGCGCGGCTAGCGTTTTTGATACTACTGGCACCTTCGGCAGCACCGAAGGCAGCAACCAGGATTTATAAAGGCTTATATAGAAAGAAAGCTATAATTGTACGAAATGAGTACTATGAGCTTTAATAATAATTTATACAGAGAAATACTTAGTCCACTAGATCAATTTGAAATAAGAGATTTATTAAGTCTTGATGCACCTATATTTGGTAATTTACACATATCTATTACAAATATTGGATTCTATTTAACAATAGGTGGATTATTTATATTAACAATGTCTATCTTAAGTACTAATTATAATAAATTAGTAAGTAACAATTGATCAATAAGTCAAGAGTCTTTATATGCTACAATACATAGCATTGTTACAAATCAAATAAATGGTAAAAGTGGTCAAATATATTTCCCATTTATTTATACTTTATTTATTGTTATATTAATGAATAACTTAATTGGAATGGTTCCTTACAGTTTTGCATCTACAAGTCATTTTGTATTAACTTTCTCTCTTAGTTTTACAATTGTATTAGGGGCTACAATATTAGGATTCCAAAAACATGGTTTAGAATTTTTCTCTCTGTTAGTTCCAGCTGGTTGTCCATTACCTTTATTACCTTTATTAGTGCTTATAGAATTTATATCATACCTAGCAAGAAATATTTCTCTAGGTTTAAGATTAGCTGCCAACATAAAAAGTTGAGATTAGGTACCTCAATCTAATTGTGTTTAAGAGCCAAATTCTGGGGAAGCCCTAAAGCTTCTGGTACCAAGCTATACTCGAAAGGGTATATGTGGATGAACTAATCACTCATGTATGGTAACAAGCCAGAAGATTCTAGTAATAGAAATGGGTAATCGCGGATCTAAATCAGATAACTTATCTGTAAAAGAGCAACGAGTAGACGGTTCTTCCATTAGGGAGCCTGCCGGCTTCGCCAGTATGAAGTCTAGGGCTTCGCCCTAGCCAAACTAATGGTAAGGTGTACTCTAGTCGCCGGGAAAGCCGGTTCTTGAAAGAAACTAAGTAATTCAAGATTAAAGATATCACAATAGCCTATCCTTAATGTATAATGAGTATACATTGTGTCGCAAGCTCACCTTTGAAGAAAGGATGGCGCAAGCTCGATGTAAACACCTTAAAATAAGGCGACAAAGTTTATATATACCTTTAAAGAAAGGATGGCGCAAGCTCGTTGTGAACGACTTATATTATCTTTTGTTAAAAATTTTACTGCTACGCCAAAAAGATCTGACAGATTTTATAGTTTTAACTTATCACGTAGCTTATTTTTTCGGCGTAGCCCTAAAAATTCTACTTTCTATACGGCTGCGAAGCCAAGCCGTGTTTCAGACCTATTGGCGGTTACGTCAGGATGTTTTCAACTTCAAAAAGTGATGGTACCTTTTCCGGTTTAACTATTTTCTCTGATGCTGACAAAGACAAACTTGATATCCTTAAGTATATTAAGGGTAAATCAGGGATTTATATGTGAACTAATAAATTGAATGGTAAAAAATATGTCGGTAGTTCAGTGGATTTAAGACGTAGACTTTTGGAATATTACAATGTAAATAGAATGCTAAACGAAAAAAGTATGCCTATTAATGTTGCATTATTAAAATATGGTTATACTAACTTTAGTTTGACTATTCTAGAAATTTGTGACAAAGATAGTCTTATGTCTAGAGAAAAACATTTTTTTGAAGTATACTCTCCTGAGTATAATATATTAAAAACACCTGGAAGCCCTTCTAGAGGATCTGGATGAACACATTCTGAAGCTACAATAGAGAGTATGCGTATAGCTGCTTCTAATACATTCAAATCTACGGAATTTTTAACTAAATTATCTAAAGGTCAATCTACTGGTATAGAAGTTGAGGTTACTGATTTGGAGGCGCAAGCTCCAAATAATACTATTACATATCATGCCATTAGAGCTGCAGCTCGAGCTTTAGATATAGACAAAAGATATATTGAACATTACATTTACTTAAACCAGGATAAACCTGTTCTAGGTAGATATACTTTTAAATTAAACTTAGATAACAATAGTCTAAAGTTAATTTCCGAAAAGGTTCAAAAAACTTCTATGAAAGTGGAGGTTACTAACGTCGACACTCAAGAGGTTACAGTATACTCTTCTATTACTGCTGCTGCTAAAGCATTAGGTTATCGTCAACCCAGTATATCTTTATACTTGAAAGAAAATAGAACTAAACCTTTTAAAGGGAAATCTTTATTCAAGTTAGTAGATTAGAATACTGTAGTATACTCTTAATACTTTATTTATGTTAATAAATAACATAATCTAAGGATGAATTTGTTGAACGACTTTCAGGTCACATGCTATTAAACATCTTAGCTGGTTTCACTTATAATATAATGACAAGTGGTATAATATTCTTCTTATTGGGATTAATACCTTTAGCCTTTATTATAGCCTTTTCTGGATTAGAATTAGGTATTGCATTTATTCAAGCGCAAGTTTTTGTGGTTTTATCTTCTGGGTATATTAAAGATGGTCTTGATTTACACTAGGCAATGATTACTTTTATTTTAAAAATTATTTGTTTAGCTTGACGAATTATTGGTTTTTATCAGGATTCGGTAAGGGGGCTTCGATTCATACCATTTTTTGAAAAACTAGAATCGACTCTTTAGATGGTATACGTGATTTTCAGAAACGGATATAAATCGTAGCCCTCAAAAAATAAAGGAGGTAACGTGTTTTGACCTGCGACCTCGTCCACATAATAGGAGAGAACAGAAGAATATCGGAAACTCAAAATCGGGAGCCTGCCACTGCAGGACAGAGAGTTATGGTGGAAAAAAGCATCAAAATAAAGGATATGACAAAAGGGGAAGTTACGTACTTCCCCCTTACTACCTTGTTATTATGATAATAGCAACTCAATCCGTTTGGGTTTAGAGTTATTACTTTCACTTGCTCAGGTCAGGTAGGGCCGTAGACTAGGAAATAAAAATGACAATTAAAAAATTTAAATATGATGATTACTTTTACTTTAAAAATTATTTGTTTAGCTTGAGTGATTATAGGTTTTTTATCGGGATTCGGTGACGGGGCTTCGATCCTTACAGCGGTCATCCAATTTACTGAAGAACTGCGTAATCTAAATTTAGAGAATCTAGATCCACAGTCTATAGAAATGTTAACTAATGCCTTAAACGCACTATTAAGTCCTTTAATGCATTTATCAGCCTATTTTCTAGAGAATCGTGAACCTAGATCAAGTATAGTAGTTTTGGCATTAAGATCTCTAATCTTCACAATTTTAAGAAATTTATAAATATATAATAACTGTGTAGTATTCTATATTTTCTAGAAAGTTCTATTTATGATAAGAAAACAAACTTCTTCTTGTTTGTTCTTAAGCATAACCCTTGTCTTCTACTAACTATAGTTGTGTTTATTTGTTGTCGGTTGAGAGGTCGTCAGGTCACATGTTATTAAATATTTTAGCTGGATTTACTTACAATATAATGACAAGAGGTGTAATATTTTTTATTTTAGGGTTAATACCATTAGCCTTTATAATTGCTTTCTCAGGGTTAGAGTTGGGAATTGCTTTTATACAAGCACAAGTTTTTGTGGTACTTAGTTCAGGATATATTAAAGATGGTCTTTATTTACATTAATTTTACTCAACACAAGTCTATTATGGCTGTTGTGCGAAGCCAGCCGCAACTACTGGCTTCGCACAGCAGCCGGAGAAAATAAAGAATAATTGGGAGGACAGCATATTTATGCGTATTGCTCCTTTCCTGCCTTCCGGCGTAGCCCTACGACTTCGTCGCGAAGCCAGTAGGGCTACGCCGGAAGGAGGGGCCAGAAGTCAGGCGCAAGTTCTAATTAATAAAATAAAGCCATCTTTGCGCCGTAGGCGCGAAGCCAGCCGTGCTTCGCCAGAAAAAAAAAAATTTATTTAGTGATAAGTAATAGGAAAAATTTAATTTATAAGTCGTCTTATTTGAGATGCATAATTAACTTTTAAGGAAAGTCTATGATTTAATATATGTTTAAGATTTAAATCTAAATTTAGGTATTATATAGAAAATATAAAGAAGTTAATAGGCGGGCTGGTATGCATACGAGCTTGCGCCGTAGGCGCGAAGCCAGTCAGCTTAGTTAGATTAAATAACATAAAATAACTTTATTCTGGAAAATCAAGCCCATATAAATCCTTTTTTTAGTAAGAAATTATTACAGGATATAGCTTAAATTATTCCTAAATATATATTATATTTGCTGCCTAATCTTTAGCATTATTTCTCTTAGGAATAATGTATAAGAGAAAGTTAGCATTACGGCTGCTGCTCCTCCTGCCTGACTTCGTTGGAGGCAGGTAGATTTCACCAGCGTAGGATATTAGGGAGGGGAGCTAGTATTAAGCTCTCCCCGGCTTCGCCAGAAGGAGGGGCACAGGAAAGCTCCAGATCAAGGCTTCCAACCTAGCTTCGCAGGCAGGAGCCGTAAAAATGAATAAGAGGTGTAATTTATGATCAAAAATAGATTCTCAAGATCCAGCATAATTCCGTAAGGGAAGTTGTTACTTAAAAATTTATTGATAGTAAATTACATCATGGCTACGACTGGCTTCGCGCCTACGGCGCAAGCTCTAGCTTCGCCAGCCGTAAACAAAGAGTTTAATAAAATTTTAATAATTTAAAATTAAAAATGTTATTTGATAGGTGAGTTTGGTGATGGCTCTGATTGAACGCTGTCCAAATGCTTGACACATGCTAATCGTACGTTTAATTTATGCTTTTTGGATATTTTATATCTGAGCACCATGAATTATATTTAGTAATGGTGTAATATCTTTTGCGGCTTCGCCACCGCAGAGATGTTGAAGGTGAATTAAAAGTGGTGTACAGGTGAGTGAAAGATATTCGGCCGACCTTAAAGAGAGGGAAAAAATCCCTCATATAAAAAAGGGTGTAATAACCGCTTTAAGAGGAAAGGTATCTGCGGGATAGGTAGTAGTTAGGGTAATGGCCTAACTAGCCAAGAATTCTCGGAGTCGAAGCTGAAATGGTTGATCGACCACATTGGGGATGAAAAAATCCCAAGGCATATATGTACAGCAGTGAGGAATCTTGGTCAATGGCCTAACGGCTGAACTGGCAACTTGGATGAATGGACCGGCTACCCCCTTAAAAAAGAGGTAAGAGGTAGTGCAGGAGATCCTTTTAAGGAGTAAAGTTCTAAATATAAGATTGATAATGACAGTCTATATATTATGTCTTGACCAATTACGTGCCAGCAGTCGCGGTAATACGTATGAGACTAGTGTTATTCATCTTAAATAGGTTTAAAGGGTACCTAGACGGCAAATGTCACCTTTAAAAGGTTATTATTTTGCTAGAGTTTTATGTGAAGAGGCCGTACTTGTGAGTGGAGAGTTAAAATTCTGTGATACCTGGGGGACGGATAACGGCGAAGGCAGCCTCTTATGTACAAACTGACGTTGAAGGACGAAGGCATTGCGGCACGAAAAGGATTAGGGACCCTAGTAGTCTTTGCAGAAAATGATGAATGCCATAGATTAGGTTGTTACTTAGTTTATAAATGAAAGTGTAAGCATTTCACCTCAAGAGTAATGCGGCAACGCAGGAACTGAAATCACTAGACCGTTTCTGACACCAGTAGTGAAGTATGTTGTTTAATTCGATGATCCACGAAAAATCTTACCACAATTTGAATAGAATAAAATAATTATTACTATGGTTGGCTTCGCTAGGCTGGCAACTACGTCAGCAGCCAGCCGGCGTAGTTTTAATATATTTATTCATACAAGCGTTGCACGGCTGTTTCCAGTTAATGTTGTGAAACTGTGGCAAAAGCCATGGAATTAACGTAAACCTGAGCTTTATTTGTAAATATATTATTTTGATAGGGCTGATTCGTCCATTATATTGGATCTGATAACAGGGACTAAGACAAGTCATCATGGCCTTGATATTGTGGGCTAAAGACGTGCCACATATTCCTAAACAAAGAGATGCGAAAATGCGAATTTTAGCTAATCTCAAAAAATAGGATAAAAAAGATATGGATTGTAGCCTGAAATTCGGCTGCATGAATAAGAAATTGCTAGTAATCGTGAATCACTATGTCACGGTGAATATAACCTTGGATTGGTACTAACCACTCGTCACATGCTGAAAGGAGTACGTGCAATAAGTTTGCTTTCTTATTTTAATCCAGCGAATAATAGGATTCGGGTTTTTTTATAGGATTCTTCGTATGCGCGATTCTAATTGGTGTTAAGTCGAAATACGGTTCGTGTAGTGGAAGTTGCACGGGATTGATTAACCTTTAACAAGAAAATATGCTGTATATATGCGCCCAGACTTCTTATATAGAAGAAATATATACACGTTATCTTTTAAGTAAATATTAGTAGGTAACGTAACAGGCAATGGGCCTTTTATCTTATTAGGGGCAAGCTCCTTTTTAAGATAAAAGAGGAAACTCTATAGGTAGAAAGTGATGGTTACGGCTGCTGCTCTCCGAAGGCGACTTCTGCCGAAGGAAGGCAGTCAGCCAGCCAAAAAAATAAAGTTATTAGGTTTATTTATTAAGAGTTCGAATCTCTTGTTTCCTACCAGGGCTTCCTTCTGGCTTAGCTAACGAAGCCGAAGCCAGCTCCTTATTTAGAGCTTTCCTTCCTGGCTTCGCTAGGCTGGCAACTACGTCAGCAGCCAGCCAGGAGGAGCCTTAATAAGTTAGTATGGTGCGAAAGTCGGACAACTTGGTTAGAAGATCCTGACTAGTCCCGCCAGCAAAAAAAAATTTTTTTAGTGGTTGTATAACCTAATATATTATCGTTAGAAGGCTGCATTTATTGAAGCCTAGCAAAAGCTATAAAGACTGCCTTATAAGAAGGTTATCAAAGGTTGGCACCTAAACGAAGTCAGGCAGCACAAAAAGCTAGAAAGACTGCTTTAGAAGAAGGCTACCTAAATGCTATAAACACTGCCTTATTCTAAGGATACCAAAAGCGGCTACGCCAAAATGTTGCTTTAGAAGGTTACCTAAATCAACAAAGGTTCCTTTAGGATAAGGGTGCTAATAGGTATAAGGCTGCTTTCGGTAAAGGGTCTGTATATCAACCCCTGCCGACTTCTGCCTGGCTGGCGAAGCCTGGCTTCGCTAGGAAGGAGGGGTTGAACAAATATAAGGCAGTATAGCTGAAAGACAAATATATACACAAATCGCGAGAAAGGTCGATAAAATTCAAGGAATTTAATTTTAATAAATAATAAATGGTTCAAGTTGCAAAAATAATTGGTACAGGTTTAGCTACTACAGGTTTAATTGGTGCAGGTGTTGGAATAGGTGTAGTATTTGGTGCATTAATTTTAGGTGTAGCCAGAAATCCATCACTTAGAGGACAATTGTTTAATTACGCTATTCTAGGTTTTGCTTTTTCTGAAGCTACTGGACTATTCGCATTAATGATGGCTTTCCTTTTACTATATGTTGCTTAAATAATCTATATAGTAATATTTATTTTAATTATAGATAAATAATCTCGGCTGTTGCTCCCGGCGGCTAACGAAGTCAGCCGCCGGGATATGGCAGCCAGCCTAGCTTCGCCAAGAGTAATTTTATATTACGGCTGCGAAGCCAGCCGTCAAAGGAAACTTCCTTTATTGGTAAGAAGGGCTGAGCTGTAAACTCAGTAGCTATAAGCTTCTAAGAGTTCGAATCTCTTGTTTCCTACTAGAGTCTTTTATAGTTTTTACTTGTATGGGTGGGCTAATTCTGGTAGGGTTGTCTCTTTAGTTGGTATAACCCTATCCCCCCCTTCTCTGCGAAGCCAGCCTTTATAGCTCAACGGTAGAGCTCGGTACTGTTAATACTGAGATAGATGTTCGACTCATCTTAAGGGCTAATGATAGTTTTGGCGCAAGCTTGTTTATGTTTGCTATGTGTCCTTCGTATATTTTTTTTTTCTGGCAGCTGCCTGACTTCTCACCTACTGGCTTCGCTAGGAGCAGCCAGGATAAAATATATAAGTGGGAGAGCGTAAGCATCCTACGGCAGGATTATCACTTTTAATTCTCCTTTTCATTTTATGCTTAGTAGTAATTTATACTAAGAAAACTATAAATCAAACTAACTGTTTTTTTTAATATAATAAGTGACAAACTTAATAAGAAGTAATTTTCAAGACCATCCTTTTCATTTAGTAAGTCCATCTCCTTGACCGTTATACACAAGTATTTGTTTATTAAACTTAACTACTAGTGCTGCATTATCTATGCATAATTTTAGTAATAGTTATTATTTCTTTTACATAGCTTTAATATTAGTAGTATCAGCTATGTCATTTTGATTTAGAGATATTATATCAGAGAGTACATTTTTAGGTGATCACACACTTGCAGTGCAGAAAGGATTAAATTTAGGAGTTATTCTATTTATAGTATCAGAAGCTCTGTTCTTTCTAGCAATTTTCTGAGCATTCTTTCATTCAGCTTTAACTCCTACTGTTGAATTAGGAGCTCAATGACCACCAATTGGGATAGAACCAGTGAATCCTTTCGAATTACCTTTATTAAATACAGTTATATTACTATCAAGTGGTGCTACTATAACATACGCTCACCACTCATTAATACAAGGAGGTAGAACAGGTGCTTTATATGGATCAGTTGCTACAGTCTTATTAGCAATAATATTTACAGGGTTTCAAGGTATTGAATACAGTGTATCATCTTTTACTATAAGTGATGGTGCTTTTGGTACATGTTTTTTTTTCGGAACGGGGTTTCATGGATTACACGTTATAATAGGAACAATTTTTTTGTCAGTAGCTTTGTGAAGAATATTTGCTTACCATCTAACAGACAATCATCACCTAGGTTTTGAGGGCGGTATTCTTTACTGACATTTTGTGGATGTTGTATGACTTTTTTTGTACGTTTCAGTTTATTACTGAGGTTCTTAATTAAGTCTTTTTTTATTGCTGGCGGCTTCTGACTACGTCTAAATTTAGGTTACTGTGTCCCGCGAGCTTGCGGCGCGGGACTAGTAAAAGTTTCCAGTAATAAGGGCGAAGGCGGCGTAGCTGATAATTCTAGTCAAAAAAAATCTAGTGAATCTAATGCTAATCAACAAACAGCACCACAACATATACTTGATTTGCAGGAAGAACACGATAGAATTCATAAGCAACGTAAAGAGGACCTAGCAAATTGAAAATTAAATCAAGAATTATTAAATAAAGAGAAGAAATCTAAACAAGATTCTAGTGATGTTGTGAATGATGGTTCTGAACCAACACCTTTAACTGATTTAGATGGAGGTGATTAATGTAAAAATTTTCATTTGGTCCTGCCTGACTTCTGGCCCCTCCGGCGTAGCCCTACTGGCTTCGCGACGAAGTCGTAGGGCTACGCCGGCAGGGGCACAGCAGCGTTAGCCGCCGTAGGAAAAATAGAGCTTCAGGTTCCGCCTCAGCTATATTAAAAAAAATATAGCAAGCTAGGCTTCCAACCTAGCTTCGCAGGCAGGAGCCAGTTTTTATTTATTAGTATAAAATTTACTTAGAGTATTTTATATATAGTATGGTACATAGTAAAATACTATGTACCAAAAAGAGTATAGTTTAATGGTAAAATAAGAAGCTTCAACCTTCCGGTTCTCAGTTCGAATCTGAGTGCTCTTGATCCTACTGCCGGCTACATCCCCCCCGATTTTATATTACTGGTCTCCTTCGGAGGCGTAGCCGGGGCTGGCTTTTTTCGGAAGCTTGGCTTCGCACCTGCCTGACTTCGTAGGAGGCAGCAGGGCTACGCCGGAGGGACTAGCAAGCTCTAAATTATGTTATATTTTTAGAGCTTGCTGGATATATTGTCTTCGTACGGCGCTAGCTTTTCTAACTATATCAGGAGGGCTACGCCGCCAGGCATATTTATAAATTAATATACTAAATAAGGGGTATGTTGCTAAGGGTTCTTAGTATAATGGTTAATACATGTGGCTTTTAATCACTAAGATATCGGTTCGAATCCGATAGAACCTATTCATATAGCTGCGCTAGAAGCCTGCCGGCTTCTGCACCGAAGGAGGCTTTTAGCTTCAAATTTTATACTGGGGATTAGCAAAGCCAGGCTTCTTGCCTCCTGATCCCTAAAAGGGGGGGGGGGCGAAGCCGGCAGAGCTTGCGCCCACCAGGAGAAGTCAGCCAATCTAAAAACCAGAAGCCCGGCTAGTTTCCTGATTCCTAAAAGGGGGCGAAGCCGGCAGAGCTTGCGCCCACCAGGAGGCGAGCTGGCTAGCGAAGCCAGTCGTCAGCCTTCTGTAGTCCCGGCTGCTGACTTCTGGCACCTAAACGAAGTCAGGCAGCACAAAAGCCGCCAGCCGGGACTCAGCAAGCTCTAAATTTAAGCCAGCCTCCTAAATTGTTTAGAGGTTGGTTTCTTCAGATAAGTCCTGAAGCAAAGGCAGGTTCTAATGGGACCTGCCTTTGGTATGTTTAATTAGTAATAAAATATTTGTTCTTGGATCTATATATAAGTAGCAAGCTCGCTAATCCTGCCTTCGAGGGCAGGATCAAGGGGATAGTTGGATTGTGGGCGGCTTCGCCAATATTGTGTATTGATAGATATACGCTTGTGAAGTATTAGTAAATTGGTGTTCGATTTAGGCTGGCTGTGGCTTCTTTACTTCTTTATTACTTTAGAAGTAAAGAAGCCACAGCCGTAACTTTTATCTAAAGTCTTGTTAATTTAGTGAAACAAATATAAATTAATAAGAAAGGAATAATGAACTATTGGTTTTGTAGGTTAAATATTTTAAAACGGGGGCTTCTGGCGAAGCCCAGAAGGCGGCACCTAACCTAGCTGCCTGACTTCGTAGGAGCCAGGCAGGCAGGAGCCATAATATGTTGCTATTTTCTTTATTCTGCCAGATACGCCGAACAGGATTAGCAAGCTAAAATTATTACAAATAAGCTATTTTACCTGTGGCTAACAACGTTGTTGGTGTGCAGGCAACCCTCCAATCAAGCAACCATGTAGACTTCTTGGCAGCTGTAGCAGCAGTATGCCAGTTAGGCTGGCTTCACAGTCAGACAAAGTATAGCGTCGTCAGGTGGCGCCTTCCTTCGGAGAAGCCATAAGGTAGGATATATAACATTTAGAATTAGTAACTTAATTGGTCAAGGACTTCCTTGTCACGGAAGTAGATGTCGGTTCGAATCCGATCTAATTCGTGTTTTAGGTTATATAGTTTAGATTCTAGATTATCTATTTACAGTTGGGCAAGCTAAAGCTCTGTTTATACCCTTCCTCTGCTTTTATAACCAAGGACAGAGTTATCATTTGGTCCATCCTGCCTTCTGGCTTCTCCGAAGGAAGGTGCGAACTTTTCTCCGAAAGCAACTACGGCTGCTGCGTAGCCAGCCGAGCCGCCAGGTAAAAAATGAAGCAATCTTGCTCGGAGGGAATTTTTTTTTTTTTTGAGCTTTAGCGAGCTATTTATTAGCCTCCTGGCAAAGCCAGGCGGCTTCCGCCTTAGCAAAGCCTTCCTTCGGAGAAGGCTTTGCTAAGGAGAAGCCAGCCTGGCTCCTACGAAGTCAGGCAGCTAGGTTAGGAGCATCCTTAATAGGGATTTTCCACATACTTAAATATGTATTATACAATTAATATACAGGAAAAGTTGCTATAGGTAGGGCGAAATATTTGCTACATATTGTGTACTAACACCTGGGTGTTCGATTCACCTCTTTTCCGATCACGGCTGTGAAGCCAAAGCTGCCTTCGGCGTAGCCGGGGTAAAATAACTTTTTATCCCGGCTACGCCCAGCTGGACTGCTTAATATAGGAGAGGGGAAGGTTCTTCAGAATACTACTAGTTAAGCTGTAGTAGTGGTTAGGGTTATCCCTTAATTTTCTAATATCTTAGGGGGTAAGGTATTAGTATAATAAAATAATAAACAACGGCTATCATTTAATGGTAGGATGTCTGTCTTCCAAACAGAGTGTGTCGGTTCGATTCCGACTAGCCGTATATTCCTTGGTTTTATATATAAACAAGGAGTATATCATCATAGTAGAAAAGCCTCCTGATCCCTGGTGTGCATACTATTTCGCCTGGCGAAGCCGTATTTTGGCGAAACCGAAAAAAATATAGCCAAGCCAGGCGGCTTGGCAGCCGCCAGCACAAATTTAACCTTTATCTAATGTATGGTTAGCTCAGTTTATTCTTACTTTATTAGTTAGCCGCTTGGCTACGCCAGCCAAGCATAAGGCGTAATGTTAGTCTAAACTGATAAGAAAGGAGTTAATGAATTATAGGAAAGATTTTTTAGGTATGTTTAAGCCCTGACGGTTTCTAGGGCAGCCAAGCTAGAAGTCTCCTTTACTATAATTTCAGTAAGCAGTTAATAGGTCTTTGTAGTAATAGAGTAAATGAATTTTTGTATCATGGTCGCTTGGCGAAGCCGTATTTTGGCGAAGCCGAAAAAAATATAGCCAAGCCAGGCTTCTGACGGCGACTACGCCGCCGTAAAGCCAGCCTGGCTTTGCTAAGGAGGAGCCGTGATAGATTCACTCTTGGCTTATTTAGTGGGATAGTAATATTTAGGTAAATATAATTTATATAAATTCCTCAAAGAGGTATACTATTTTAGGATTTAAAATGAACAATTTATTCTTAGTTAATGAAACGTTTACCAATGGTTATTTAGCAAATATATTAAATATAATTTCCTTATTTGCAATATTCTGTGGTGTGTTTGTTATTATAAGCAAAAACCCCGTAGTGTCAGTATTATTTTTAATTGGATTATTTGGTAACATTGCTTCTTATTTAATCTTAATAGGATTAGGCTTTATGGGTTTAGCATATTTAGTTGTATATATAGGAGCTATATCTATATTATTTTTATTTATTTTAATGCTTATTAATATTAGAATAAGTGAGTTACAAAGTAATACTAGAAATACTATACCTTTAGCTATCACTATAACAATAGCATTAAATTATCCTTTATTTAAATTGTTACCTTACGATGTTGCTATATTAAGTAATAATTATTACATGAATAATGTTTTATACGATATATCTTTAAACAAATACAATTCAAATTATTTTAATAATTTAAATATATATAATAACAATTTATCTTTTGTTACTAGTAATATGTGAGATGGAAATTTAGCCGAAACTGGTCATATTGCAAGCATAGGTAGTGTAATGTATACAAATTACAATATGTGATTATTAATCGCTAGTTTCATTTTATTATTAGCTATGGTTGGTTCTATTGTTATAACATTAAAACCATTTGTACCGTCAAAGAACAATTAGTTTTTTGGCGCTAGCTCTGCTGGCGAAGCCCTATTTTGGCGAAGCCGAAAAAAAATATAGCCAAGCCAGGCGGCTTTGCCGTCAGCCTAGCTTCGCGACAAAGTCGTATTATACTCTAAAAAAAATGAAATAGGGGAGTTAATTCTCCTCTATCCTAAAAGAAATTAGCTCAATGGTAGAGCAACCGTTTTACACACGGAAGGTTGGGTGTTCGAGTCACCTATTTCTTATCCAAACCCCTCCTGACGGCGGCTTCGCCAGCCAACCAGTTTGAAAGATTCCTTGACTTAACGGTAAAGTGCATTTTTGATAAGAATGATATCAGCGTTCGATTCGCTGAGGAATTAAAGAGAATTGACCGAGTGGTCTAAGGTGGTAAGCTTGAGTCTTATTTGATTTATTTAATCACATCCGTTCGAATCGGATATTCTCTGTTTAGCCTGCCAGACGAAGTACTCCTGACTGGGGTATTTTCCTGCAGCTTGGCTGGCTGCGGCGGCGGTTATGCCGCCAGCCTAGCGAAGCCAGTAGTATGCTAGGGAGGTTGCTAGGCAGTCAGTTTGGCAGTTAGGCTAAAAATTCTAAATTTTATACGGATTAGAGCCAGGCGGTTAGGCGTCTCATTTGGGTTGGGAAATAGTTATGTTCGATTCATAATAATCCGAATTAAATATAGTTCCTTTTTATTTTTTTTTTTAATAAGCTTTTAGCGGCTTTGCTAAGCCGCTAAAGGAAGGAATTATAAAGACATAAGAAATGTAAATGATATATTAGCTATAAAATAGTATAAAAAGAGACTATTATGGAAATATAAAGCCATGTGTTAAAGAGAAATTTGTTATCTTATGGAAACATATAAACTCTAAGATAAATTACTTGATAAACGAAGCGAATTGAAATATCTAAGTAGCTTCAGGAAAAGAAATCAAAAGAGATTTTATGAATAGTGTGAACGAAAATAAAATAGCCTATTAATAAGTAAAATGGTAGAAAAACTGTTTGAATATATTCATTTGGTTGGGCGTTCCGCAAGGTTGACGTTTTGGTTAAATGAATGTGGGGAACCTTCCTCAAAGGCTAAATATAACACATGAGCATCAGAGAATTAGTACCGTAAGGGAATTATTGAAATAGTAGTTTTATAAGCAGCTCGAGTTGTATTTGAAAACAAGAGCGTACCTTTTGCATAATGGGTCACCAAGTTAACATTAGATGCGAGCTAATTAGTATTGCGTAGTTAAAACGATCATAATGTAACAGAAAATGATAAGTGTCTAAAGTTAGACCCGAAGCCTAGTGATCTTACTATAGTCAGGGCTATAAAGGCTCGAACGGGTTATTGTTGCAAAAATATCCGATGAACTATGGTAAGCATAGTGAAAGACAATTCTGACTAGGATAGCTGGTTTTCTGCGAAACCTATAATAGTAGGCAATTTAAGTAACATCAAAGCAGGTACAGAACTTAATCTCAGACCAGATGTAAATTTTCAGCAAGAGTACGACTTCTTGGCGCAGCCTGGCTTCGCTAAGAAGTACTCTTTGAAAATACATTATTCAATGGTACATATCGGGGGATCGTGAAGATTTTATCGGTGAGTATGTAGACTCGGAATGGCTTAGATGGATCTTGAATGATCAGACATAGAATGATAAGGTTGTATGTCAAAAGGGAAACAGCCCAGAACAAAAGTTAAGGTTCCAAAATTATTGTTAAGTGAAATTAAGAAGGTTTTTATTTGAGTCGACAAGGAGATGGGCTTAGAAGCAGCCATAATTTGAAGACCTCGTAATAGAGCGCTCGTTAAGTCTTTAAAAGCATCGAAAATTTAACGGATCTAAACAATATACCGAAACTTTGTCCTCATTTAAACATAATTTTTATTATTGTTATTTGCAGGGGTAGCAGAACGTTGGGTTATATTAGATTTGGTATTTTTAAAATTCAAATAAAAAAAAAACTCAAGTGATAATGGTGACATGAGTAGCGAAAAAGATCCGGTACAAGGAGTATTCCAACAAACTAAATAGATGAGGAAAGAAACTGTAGACGGAACTCGCCTAAAGCTTATGGCTGAGGTAAAACGGCCTCTAAGTTTTTAACCTTAAGGTTAAAACGATGAGAAAATAGATTGACTACATCGCTAACATTTTAGTTTCAGTGCTGCTTCTTACCGTGAGGTGAGGAGGTCCATTGAAAGTAAGTGCAAAATGTGCTGGAAAATGTGTAGTCTAATCTTATTTAGAACAATAAACTAAAAAGATGAGTTATAGATGAGATAATAAAACCGTACCTAAAGACTGCCGCACAAGTAAGCTAGTAGAGAATACGAAGGCGTAAGAGATAACAATCATAAAGGAACTCGGCAAATTGATACCAAAACTTCGGGAAAAGGTAGGCTCATTAGTCTTGGTTAATACAAGTAAAAAGGAAGAAGCATAAAAGGATGTTGTACGACTGTTTAATTAAAACACAGCACTTTGCAAAAAGATGATAAATCTAAGTATTGAGTGTGATACCTGCCCGGTGCCGGCTGGTTAACGGAAATAACTAAATTTTCATAGATTTGGTGTAGAAGGAAACCCCGGTTAATGGCGGCCTTATAAGTGAGGGTCCTAAGGTAGCGGAATACCTTGGCCGTTAAATGCGGTCTTTGCATGAATGGTGTAACGATACAACAGCTGTCTCTATGATTGACTCTGTGAAATTGGAATAACTGTGCAGATACAGTTTACCTCTAGTTGGACGAGAAGACCCTATGCAGCTTTACTGTTACTAATTATTGAGTATAATAACAGCAAATCTTAGTATATAAGGTAATTGATCAGATAGAAGTGAAATACCTTTATTTGTTTATTATATTATTATGGAATAATGCATTTTAATTCATACATCTGAAATAGAATGTATTATAAACATCTGACTCTATGAAAAGGGAGAACATTTGCTAGGAGACAGTTTATGCGGGGCACAGACCCCATAAAGAGTAGATGGGAGTGTCTAAGGATTATGATGTTTGTAGCAATGTGTACATAAAAATTTATGATGGCTTGCTGCAATTAATTTTTGTATATCTAGGGCCGTGCTTGGTTTTACCAGCCGGTCTGTTAAAAGATAATTTTTGTTTGTAGTTAAATATAACTTAGTTGTATTTAATCCTTTGCTAGTACGAGACGTATAAGGGCGTACATATTATTAAAAGGGTAAGATTTTAGCTATAGAGAAATTAGCTTTAGTTAAAAAGTGTTGTGTAGTATAACACTTTTTCTAGTTATTAGATTCTACTTTCCAGTGTTTTTAATAATAATGTAAACTAATTATCAAGTTTAACGGCTTAATCTTGCTTTACTGTTTGATTCACAACAAATCTTACAGTCGCGTAAGCGGGGCATAGGATCACAAGACACATTAAGGAAAGGTCTTGGATTTTTGGAAAAGCTACGCTAGGGATGTTTGTCCTTTAATTTTTTTTCTTGTTATTACCTACTTCTATCTTGCCGACTTCGTAGCGAAGCCAGTAGGCAATATTTAATAAGGTACTAGGCATAGTTTAATGAGCCTGGCGGCTTCTAGCGCGACGTAGTACCAAGCTATATTGGTTAATTATTGATCCCCTTCACGACGGCTACGCCTAGCGAAGCCAGTCAGGCTTCTGTAGTCCCGGCGGCTGACTTCGTTAGCCACCGGGACTCAGCAAGCTCTAAATTTAGACGTAGTCGGCAGACGTAGTCGGGGGGATTAGTAGTGAGGTTTAGGCTAGATAATTTATGCATAGTGGCTTTGCCTTATCGGCTTTATAATCTCCTTTTAAAGAAAACTTATTTTACCGCAGCTGGCTGCGGTAAAATAAGTTTGCAGAGGGGGGGGAAATAGATATAATAGATAAGAGCTAAAGACTAGCAAGAAAACGATTAAGAATAATATTGGGTTAATTTCAAAAATTACTTATATTGGCGAAGCCTGGCTTCTCCATACTACTGGCTTCGCGACGAAGTCGTAGTATGGAGAAGCCAGGTAGGAGCCGGGATAAAGAATATAAGTAAATTTGAAGCGAAATTTATCTTAGCATAAATATATAGAGATAAAAACGTTCAACGACTAATAGGTGAGTAATGCTAACAATAATCCTAAATTGAAACCCAACACTTTTTTATTATATATGTTCAAAAAAAAAAGAAAATAAAATATAAATATTATTATAACGAATAAAAAAAAAAATGAAAGAAAATAAAAATTTATTAGAAACTGCTCGTTACCTTAGTCCCTTATCACTCCAAGATGCATCTAGAGCTTGTGCCAAAAAAACGGTATTAGGTGAAGTATCGGCGATGGAAGGGACTACAATTTTAAAAACAAATCTAAAGAATAATTCTAAATTGAGACCATTTAATAGAATAATTGGTGATGTAGGAAAGATGCAATACTTTCCTGCATGATCTAAAGAATGAAGAAATAGTGTTTATCATTATAATAGTAATTTAATCAAAAATTTTCCTGTATATGATATAAATATTTATAAAATAATAAAAAGCTATTTTAACATGTTTTTTAATCACCAGTTTATTAAATATGATTATATTCGTCCCAAAAGAAGACGTTTATCCTTTAATAAAATATTTTTAGCTAGACCTGAAATTAAACATACTAACTCTAAAGCTATTATAACTCTATATGCTTTTAATAGAGAAAAGTTTGCTTTATTAAAAAAAATCAAAATTTTGACTCTTTTAACTAAAAAGATAATTAAAACTATTCTGGCTACGTCTAATTTCGGCCGAAGCATGCCAGCCTCTAACAGAAGAAATTATTTATTAAAAATAGAAAATATTTTTTTTAAATTTAATATGATTTCTGCGATATTAAAGGATAGAAATCTACTCCAAGATTTTTATGCTTATTATTTAACTTTAAAAACAAGTAAAAGTAAGGCAAAAGAACAAGCAAATAAATGAATAAAATTGATTTTTAATAAAGAACTTATTCTAATTAGAAAATATAAATTTAGACTAAATCTTAATAAGTATAAATTTGAAGATAAATTATTATATGGATTAAGTAATATTATTAGAAAGCTTTATAATAAAGAAATCGAATTTAATATTGTTAACTTAAAAAATATAGTTTTTAATACAGATTTATTTACGCAAATCTCTACATTAAAAATTAAGAAGAGAAATGCTAAAGTTGTAAGAATAATGAACATTATGTTAAATAAAGCTAATTTACCTTACTTGAACAGAATCCAGGAAACAGGTAGATTAGATAATAATGTAAGTCTTAGATTAGTAGAAAATAAATATAAAACTCTTAATATAAGAAATATCTTAGGTACTAAATTTAATTTAGATAAACTATTAAATAAAGTATATGTTAGAGCGCAAGCTCTTAATGATAAATTATTACCACGGCTTCGTCCTAAAAATATATTAAGAGTGGCGCAAGCTCCTATTCATCCGGGCGCAAGCTCGGTTTCACCAGATGCCGGGTTGTATGATATGGTATTTAATTCTATTAAATATAAAAACATGGCAGGAATTAGAATGGAAGTTAAAGGAAGGTTAACGAAACGTTATAGAGCCGATCGTAGTGTTTATAAATTACGGTGAAAAGGTGGGTTGAAAAATATTGACTCTTCTTTTAAAGGATTGTCAGTAAGAAAAAACCGTGGTCACCTTAATCCTAATGTTGGTTATTCTATTTTTGCATCTAAACGTAGAGTAGGGGCATTTGCTGTGAAAGGATGAATGAGTGGTAAATCTTAATCTACTGGCGTAGCTAGGCTACGCCTCCTGATCCCTAAAAGGGGGGGGGGGGGCGAAGCCGGCATAGCAATGTTCGGCAACTACGGCTTGGCTACGCTAGAAGCCTCCAAAGGCTTCTAGCGTAGCCAAGCCTCAAAAATGAAGTAGCTTCCATACTACGTCAGGAGAGTCCTCCTTCTTAAATTTATTCAGAAGGACGGATTCTATATAGAGTAGGTTGGTAGGTAGTTTTAAATGTAGGCGTGTTATATATAATAAAAAAGTGAAGACATAGTCTGAACCATTTTGTAAAAAATGGAAATATTTGGAGGCTGCTGGTCATACTTTTAGCGACTTAGCAAAGCCAGCCTGGCTACGCTAAGTGGTTAAACCACCAGCCACAAATTTAATGATAACAAATTGAACAGGCTAATTTGCGCAAGAGTGTACATAATGAGTGCGCGGTTTGGCACCTCGATGTCGGCTTAACTTATCCTCATGGATGCAGGAACTATGTAGGGTACGACTGTTCGTCGATTAAAAAGTTACATGAGCTGGGTTAAATACGTCGTGAGACAGTATGGTTTCTATCTTCTAGAGGGAATTAGAATAAAATAAGGAATAACCTAGTACGAAAGGAACGTGGGGAATTAAGTTATTCTGGGTAATACCAGGGTACACTTTATTAACCTCTGGTTTACCTGTTGTTTATATGCTCAATATTAATTTATGTATAAGCTGAACAAATCAGCATATACAGGGAGACTACTTTCACTTAGGTAGGAAAGAGGACTAATGGGTAGCGCATTATATGTGTCCATTCAGAGCCCGTAGTATAGGCACGGCAGGAAAGCTAAGTTAGTCCAAGATAAGTGCTGAAAGCATATAGGCACGAAGCTTACCTTAAGATATTTCTTAAATATACGTAATATAATATTACGAATACTATATAGGCTTTTTTTGTAAGAATCAAGAGATTTTGAGGAATGAAGTACTAATTTTATAAAATACTTATTTAGTTTATATATATTACATTTTATATGCCTGGTTAGCATAAATAGTAATGCAATTGTTTTGTAATCAATAGAAGGGGGTGCAATACCCCCACTGGGCTACGCTTACTTCGTGGCTTGGCTGTGCCCCTGCCGACTTCTGCCTGGCTGGCGAAGCCTGGCTTCGCTAGGAAGGAGGGGCCACAAGTCAGGCTGCTGCCTGCTGCCTTCGTCCGAAGGCAGCAGCCTGCCTGCCTGCGAAGCTAGGTTGGTTGGATGTATACCAGTCGGGATTAGCCAAGCATATATTCCGGCTTTATACTTTGTGTTCTAGGAAGTCAGTCTGAATTAAAGTAAGTGCTAGCATCCCTGTTGACTTCGTTAGAAGTCAGGTTACGAAGTTCGGAGATACAAGGTATTAGTAGGTTCAATTATGATCAAAAGCCTTTTTATCTGGATTAGTAGTCAAGTGGTATGACACAGCTCTTTCAATGCTGGGATCGCGGGTTCGAATCCCGCCTAGTCTACATGGGGGATGGTTGCTATGTTACTTTTAGTGACATTTCGCATTCTTGCCGGCTGGCTGCCTGCCTCCTGCCTGACTTCGTAGAAGGCAGGAGGAGCAGCCAGAAGAGTTATGCGGGTCGGCGGCTGGCTTCTCCTTAGCAAAGCCAGCCTTCTCCGAAGGAAGGCTGGCTTTGCGCCGAAGGCGGAAGCCGTCATCTCTTTTATTAGGTGCGTCTGGTATGACGCACCTCTATTATCTCCCTCCCCTCCAAAGAGGCTATAACTTAATTGGTAAAGTGTACTGCTCATAACAGTTTTTATAAGTGTTCAACTCACTTTAGCCTTATAATGCGGGTTGATGTAACAGTTAACATATTTGGCTCATGCCCAAAAATTAAAGGTGCGAATCCTTTACCCGCATAAGAGAAGGACGGTTGGCATCCATCCTGCCTTCTAGCTTGGCTGCGCTGGCACCTAAACGAAGTCAGGCAGCTAGAAGTCGTAGTTGCCGCTTTCTACGGCGGCTTCCGCCTTCGGCGCGAAGGCTGGCTTTGCGCCGAAGGCGGCAGCCGACCAGGATTAGCAAGCTAGGCTTCCAACCTAGCTTCGCAGGCAGGAGCCAGCTTTTAATATTTTGTTTGTTTACAATATTATTTCCTATAAGCATAAATATATAAGAAAGGAATAAAAAGTTATTTGCGGCTGCGAAGCCAAAGCTCCTGTATTAAAATAAATAACTTTATTATTAATGCTCCTCCTGACTTCGTTAGGGCTACTGATCCCCTCCTGACTTCGTTAGGGATAAGGAAGCTCAAATTATCTTTAACTAATTTTGAGGCTGGCTACGTACCTGCCTAGCAACCAACCTAGCTGCCTGACTTCGTAGGAGCCAGGCAGGCAGCAGGAGGCGTAGTCGTCCTCAACTTTTAATCTGAGTGCTGGAATTGGTAGACAGTGGGCACTTAAAATGCTCTGATTTAATATCGTAGGTGTTCAAGTCACCTCTCAGATAGAATTATTATTATAGTAATTTTTTTTTAAGCGTTCTGCCTCCTACGAAGTCAGGCAGGTGCGAAGCCAAACTTCTCTATTTCGCCTCTTTCTTGGCAGCCGCACTCCTTCCTCCTACGAAGTCAGGCAGGAGGCTTCGCACTCCTTCCTCCTACGAAGTCAGGCAGGAGGCTGCCGGCTAAGGCTTCTGAATAAATTTAGGCTGGCATCCATCCTGCCTTCTAGCTTGGCTGCGCTGGCACCTAAACGAAGTCAGGCAGCTAGAAGTCGCAGTTGCCGCCTTATACGGCGGCTTCCGCCTTCGGCGCAAAGGCTGGCTTTGCTAAGGAGAAGCCGGCTGGCTTTGCGCCGAAGGCGGCCGCAGCTGTAGTCGTCGTCAACAGGATAATACATAAAAAAGTCTGTTTTTTGCTTCGCCAGGATAAACCTATAAAAATATAGCATAATAGCAAGCTTTTTAGTTACCCATACGAGCTTGCGGAGTCCCGCCGACTACTGTGGCGGCTTCTCCTTAGCAACCTCGCTTTGCTAAGGAGAAGCCGCCAGGCGGGACTAGTCAGGCTAAATATATATGATGGGAGGGGGTTAGGGGATATAGTCTAGTTTGGTAAAACTCTAATTTTGCATATTAGTATCCCAGGTTCGATTCCTGGTGTCTCCATTCTTTATTTCTGGCTGCTAGCTTGGTACTACGTCGCGCTAGAAGCCGCCAGGCTGGCTTCGCCGTCCTACGAAGTCAGGCGGCTAAGGCGAAACCGCCAGCCATAAGTGGGATATTTTTTTTTTCAAATTTGTATTCATTTATATACATTCTGGCTGCTCCTCCTGCCTCCTGCCTGACTTCGTAGGAGGCAGGAGGCAGGAGGCAGCCAGCCGATAATAGGGAATATCTGGTAGCTTTAGGGTTGCAACCTGAATGCGTAGTGTGGTAGAGGATGGAAGGTTACACACAGTCCGGCGGTTTTGCCAGCCTGACTTCGTTAGAAACATATATCTTGTTTGGCTTCGCAGACAGAGGCGGTGCATCTCTGTCAGGCGGAGCGTCAAGAGTCTTGTATCCTAGGTATCAGGACAGGGCGTGCTACGTCAGGTTCTTTTCATTTTAGCTAGATGAGAAGAAAGCTTAGGGTGTATATAGCTCGAGAAGCTCAATTGGTAGAGCAGAGCATTGAAGCTGCTTTGGTTGTAAGTTCAAGTCTTATCTCGAGCAAATTATTATTTAGTTACTTCTCCTGGTGGACGCAAGCTCTGCCGGCTTCGCCCCCCCTTTTAGGGATCAGGAGGCAGGCTTTCTAGCTGGCGACTTCTTAACGAAGCCTGGCTTCGCTAAGCTGGAGAATCCAGTCGCCAGGGAGGTTAGTCATATAGGTTAGGATTAAGGAGGGAGGGTTATAAACTCTTTTCTTATAAGGGAGATGAAGAAATTGGTAAACTTAGGTAATTTAGGCTTATCTGATCGCGAGATCTTGCAGGTTCAAGTCCTGTTCTCCCTATGTATTTTATTCTGAGCTTGCGCCGTAGGCGCGAAGCCAGTCAGGACTATTTTATTTAATAGTGTATGTTCAATACCTAATCCCTATCCGGGGGATGAGAAGAAGGATACTTCTTTTGTGGCGTAGCCTCCGAAGGAGCAAGCTCACATTCAGGAGTATTCAACCTAAATATCTTGTGGACTAATGGGTAAGTCATAAATTTTTGGTATTTACTAATGAGTGTTCGAATCACTCCAAGATAAGGGTTAGTTTTTTTTTATACTTTTAGCCAAGCCAGGCTTGGCTAGCCAAGGAGTAATATAGCCTAATATACGAGCTTGCGCCTTGGTGAGAAAGATGCGTTATCTTTATTAAAATGGTACTAATGTTGTAACAAATTAATAAGTAGACTTCGGCTACCCCCTCCCCAGCCTAGCTGGCATATTACACCGAAGGCGGCTTCCTAGGTGGCTAGCTGCCTCCTACGAAGTCAGGCAGGAGGAGCAGCCAGGAGGGTTTGCCGTTAGCAGCAGGATAAGCCAGCTAAAAGCCGCCTTATGGCTGCAGCCGGCTTGGCTACGCTAGAAGGAGGCTGCCTTCTAGCGTAGCCAAGCCGTAGTTGCCAAAGCTCTCCAGGTGGACGCAAGCTCTGCCGGCTTCGCCCCCCTTTTAGGGATCAGGAGGCAGTGTATTTATTTTTATAAGCAGAAAAAGCTTATACTTTAAAAATAAATACCGATGGCGAGTTTTGTGGCTTTTAGCGAAGCCTACTTCAATTTTATTAGTTTTATACTAATAGTATAGTTAATTTAGAGAATATCTATTTAAATTTTACCATTTAGTACAAGGGCTTCGCCGCCGTCTTGCAAGTTCTAGTTTTGTATAAGTATTATCTTAAGATAAGAATCTTATATAAAGTATATAGTAATTCTCATTAGCTCAATGGTAGAGCCGGATACTTCTAATATCCTGATTTTAGTTCGAGTCTGAAATGAGAAGAGAATCTTTAAATTTATAACAATTTTTGATATGTTATGCGACTACGTCGCGAAGCTAGGTGGCATCCTGGCTGACTGCCTAGTTGGCATACTACACCGAAGGCGGCTGCTTGAACCCGCCGACTTCGTCAGGCGGGGTTAGGTTTCTATCACAGCCTGACTTCGTTAGCAGCAAGAAAAATCGAGCTTTGCAGGCTGGCGGCTTCGCCAGCCAGGATGGTGCCACAAAAAATAATCCATAATATGAAAAGAGCGTTTACGCCTTAAGTTATGGTTGACTGATTATTTTATCTCTCTGAAGGTATACAAATGAGTATATACTATCATGTGCTTATAAAATAATATTTTTATTAAATAAAATATGTTTATGATTCCAACAATAGTATCGCTTATCGAGGTTGTTTTAGTTCTGGTTCCTGCTTTACTTGCAGTAGCTTATGTGACAGTGGCAGAAAGAAAAACTATGGCCAGTATGCAAAGAAGATTAGGTCCTAATGTTGTAGGTTACTACGGACTACTTCAAGCATTTGCTGATGCTTTAAAACTTCTTTTAAAAGAATATGTTGCACCTACACAAGCTAATATGATATTGTTCTTTTTAGGACCCGTAATTACATTAATTTTCGCACTTTTAGGTTATGCAGTTATACCTTACGGACCAGGTTTATCAATTAATGACATGAATTTAGGTATATTCTATATGTTAGCTGTTTCATCTTTAGCTACATATGGAATACTATTAGCTGGATGAAGTGCTAATAGTAAATATGCATTCTTAGGATCTCTAAGAAGTACAGCTCAATTAATTAGTTATGAATTAGTATTGAGTTCTGCTATATTAATAGTTATTATGTTAACAGGTAGCTTAAATCTTACTGTTGTGACAGAAAGTCAAAGAGCTGTTTGATTTATATTACCATTATTGCCTATTTTTATTATTTTTTTCATAGGATCGATTGCGGAAACTAATCGTGCTCCTTTTGATTTAGCTGAGGCTATTAACTAATTTGATTTGGTCTCGTTAAAGATCACAAATTGCTGGAAAGTCTTATTGTACTTTTCTTTTGTATAAGATTATCTTCCGGCGCAGCCGGAAAAAGTTATATAAGAAAATCAGCAGGGAAGATAATTTGACCTTCATTATTCGTCAGCGAATACGGGTTATATTATAACCTTCAGAGACTAGACGTGATCATTTAATATGATTATTTATATTAAATAAGGTATAGTCCAAACTAAGGCGTGAGTCTTAGATAATACAAAAAATATAAATTGAAATCGTGTTTAAATAATAAAATTACTTTTACTGGTTTAAAAGGAGCTCGAAGTAGTTTTTACTCTACCGTGATAGGTAGACCCGAAAATTTTACTTTAGCCGGTTGTAGAAATTTTTCTACTTCAAGCTCAAATTTATAATCGTCTAATTTACTTCCTATTCCTATTATATCTTTTAATAATTTAGATAATAAAGATTGTATAAAATCATATAGAATATTATTAAAAGATAAAGGAGGTATTTATTCTTTTATTAATACTAAAAATGGTAATCAATATATCGGAAGTGCCAAAGACTTTTATTTAAGACTTAATGAACATTTGTCAAATAAAAAGTCTAATCTTGCTTTACAAAATGCATTTATTAAGTATGGGTTAGATCAATTTAAATTTTGTATCTATGAATATTTTACGTATGAAAGTAAAATAGTTAGTTCTAAAGGATTAACTGATTTAGAGACTAGTTATATTACAAAATTTAATTTTAATACTCTGTACAATTTCGCCGAAGGTGGCTACTGCAACTAGTTCTTTAGGCTATAAACATACAGAAGAATCAAGATTAAAGATGGTAAATTATTATGAAGATAAGAATAACCATCCTATGTTTGGTAAAACTCATACTGAAGATGTGCTTGCTTTAATTAGTAAACCAGGTCAGTTAAATCCTATGTTTGGGAGAAATCATAGTGATGAAGCTAAGGCTATCATGAGTAATAAGAAGAATAAATACTCTTTAGGTGTAGGAATTTATGATTTAAACGATAACCTAGTTTCAAAGTTTAACAACAATGTAGAGTTGGCTAAACATTTGAATATTTCAAAGGTTACTGTAGGTAAGTATTTAAACCAAGGTCTTGTATATAATAAAAGTTTTCGCTTTAAACCTATACAAGATTAATAAATATGATTTTATTTATTTGGAATCAGAGTTAGTTAGTGGATTTATGACAGAACACGCTGCAGTTGTTTTTGTATTCTTTTTTTTAGCAGAATACGGAAGTATAGTATTAATGTGTATATTAACTAGTTTATTATTTTTAGGAGGTTATTTACCAGTATATTCTATTTCTTATCTAATAAGTTTTATAGATTATATTTATTTTGAATTATTTTTTGATAGTTGAATAAATTTCTATGGTTATAGTAGTGGGTATGTTTATGAAATTTCTAATAATCCTGGGTTTTATTTTATAGAAAATAGAGGGCCAGCCCAATATTACATAGAACATATATTAACTAATCCTAATTTAGAGGGATTATTATATGGTTTAACTTTAGGACTGAAAAGTTCTATTATGATTTTTATTTTTATTTGAGCTAGAGCATCATTTCCTAGAATACGTTTTGATCAATTAATGGCGTTCTGTTGAACAGTTTTATTACCTATTTTATTTGCTATAATTATATTTGTACCTTGTATTTTATTTAGTTTTGATATATTTCCAGTTAGTATAAACTTATTTTAGATTAATAGAATCTACTTTTTTTATCATGGAATTTTCCATTTGATGATGTAAACATTTTTACTTCTTTAGTAATTTAGGAAATATATTGACTTTTAACAAAAAAAATGTTATTATCCAGTTTATTATTCATACCTCTTTTAGGTATACTCTTAATTTGTGCCGGAAGATCTCATGAAAGATCAACGGTTTTTGCTTTATCCGCGTCTGCGGCGCAAGCTCGGCGTAGCCGCAACAATAAAACTTCTGGCTTTGCCGCAGCTAGCTCAGATTTTGCTCATTCTTCAAAAAGTTCAAGTGGTCATTCTTTTAATATCTTAAAATTAATTGCTCTTGGAACTTCTATTCTTAATTTAATTATATCTCTAGTTATTTATATATCATTTGATTTTAGTAGTAACCAATTTCAATTTGTACAAGAATATCACGATATGAGTTTTTTTGATATTTACTTAGGGATAGATGGACTTTCTATTTATTTTGTATTATTAACTACAATAATAATGCCTATAGCATTATTATCTAATTGAAATTCTATAACTGAAAATATAACATCTTATTTAATAATTATGTTATTATTAGAAACATTATTATTAGCTGTATTCTTAGTTTTAGATATATTATTGTTCTATATCTTTTTTGAGAGTATATTACCTCCTTTATTTTTATTAATAGGTTTATTTGGATCTGGTAATAAAGTAAGAGCTAGTTTTTATATATTTTTATACACATTAGGAAGTTCTTTATTTTTATTACTAGCAATATTAACTATGTCTTCTATAATGGGAACTACAGATTTTGATGCTTTATTTAAAACTAATTTTGATTATACTACACAATTATTTATATTTTGCGGAGTATTTATTGCAATTGCGGTAAAAACTCCTACAATTTTCTTAAATAATTGATTATTAAGAGCTCATGTTGAATCTCCTTTAGGGGGAAGTATAGTTCTAGCTGCTATTGTTTTAAAATTGAGTTTATATGGTATATTTAGATTAATATTACCTATTTTACCTAAAGCTTCATTAAACTATACTTACATAGTATATTTAATAGGGGTGATTACTATTATATACGCTAGTTTTAGTACACTAAGAACTACAGACGTTAAAGAATTAATTGCTTATAGTTCTGTGTCTCATGCTGCAGTATATTTAATAGCAGAATTTAGTAATACAATCCAAGGAATCGAGGGAAGTATACTTTTAGGTTTAGGTCACGGATTTGTTTCTAGTGGTCTATTTATATGTGCTGGTGGTGTTTTATACGATAGATCAGGTACTAGAAATATTGCTTTTTATCGTGGAATGGCTCAATTAATGCCACTGTTCTCAGTTTTGTTCTTTATTCTTTGCTTAGCAAATTGTGGAACTCCATTAACTTTAAATTTCGTAGGTGAATTTATGTCACTATACGGTGCATTTGAAAGATTACCTATACTGGGAGCTTTAGCCGCTTCTTCTATAGTGCTTTCAGCTGCTTACACAATATATATGTTTAACAGAATAGCTTTTGGTGGTTCATTTAGTAAATTCTTCGAAGAAAATATAAGTGACGTTAATAAAAGAGAATTCTTTATATTATTTATATTAGTATCATTTACTGTCTTGTTTGGAATATATCCTAGTTTCATTTTAGATGGTTTACATTATAGTGTTTCAACCTTAATTTACAGTATAAGTTAATATGCTGTTGTTACTGTGTTTAATCACGTTTTTTGCCAAATGACCAAAAGGTGGTGTGGCTGGTTTCTTTATTTAATTAGTACACCATTAGGTGGGGGGGGGGGATTGCTAATAGCAATTCCCCCCCTATCCTACAAGGCATAATTTATTATTGGTTTGCGAACATATCTTTATGAATAAGTTAGCGGTGAGTAACTATATAGTGAGCTTAGTGTTATTACAAAATTATGATAGATTAAATAGTCTAATTTTTTATCCATTCTGACTTCTAGCTTGGTACTACGTCGCGCTATAAACCGCCAGGCAGCACAGCTCCAAATAAAAATAAAATTTATTAAAACCCGGGTTTTACTTTATAAGTTTTATTAAATTCTATACGAGAGAGGGGTCGTAAGGAGAGAAGGGGGTAAAGCAGGAAAAGGGAATTGGGCAGGAGGACTGGATCATAGCGGAGGATGGTGGTCCTACTTCATATCAGCCATCTATACTTGAAACTCCTCAGGGTGGCTGCGCCGGTCTTCCTGGTTCATCTCAGTCACCTCTAGGAGAACCTTCTGGTGGATTGCGTGAACTTCTTTCTAAAGGTGGGAACAATGTTTTTTATCTTAGGATTACTGATTTTACTAATTTTTGTTTGCGTTTAGTTTCAATCTCGATCAATAAAGATACCCACCAACATTCAAGCAATTGCTCTTGCTTTGTGTCTGAAAACAAAGGCACCAAGGACAGAATTTCGGTTACTCCACCCATTCAACCCGAAGAGAATCCTTCAATCCATCAATATTCGGAGGATTGCTCTTGCTTCAGATGTGGCTTTGAAGGCTATCCAAACCCCCCCCGACTCACGAGTATGCCGAGGATTGCTTTTGCATCAGATGTGACTTCGAACGCTATCCGAAATCACCTACTGAACAACAAGCAAATCCTTCTTTGAATCTATTTCCTGACTCGCCTTCCGTACGGCGAAGCCGTCATGCTACGCCGGCCAAGGAGCACAACTTTTCGGTCAATTGCCCTTGCTTATCATGCGAAGATAGGCGCAAAGAAACGTTGGGCAGTCCAAGTACTCGACAACAACCGAATCCCCTTTTGGACTTGGTTCCCGGTGATTCAATCACAGGTATTGAATCACCCGAGCTTTTGTCTCCTTCTTTACCTCCAACCTATTTTTCCCACGATAATTCTCAGGATCGTGAAGGTTCTTTTTACGATGATGTTCGCGCCTACGGCGAAAACCATGCCAGGTTGGCTTTTCTTGAGCCTGCTTTGCCTATACAACCCCAATCAGCGGTTCGGGTTGCACCTGCCATTTCTGCAATAAGGAAAAATCCTTCAAGGCAAGCCAAGGAAAAGGCTTTGGTTAGGATTCGGGAATGTTTAGGGAAAAAGAGTAAGTTCTACCTAGTAAATCGCTTCAAAGGTGGTAAACCCTCCCATGTTTCTGATCCCTTCTGCTGGCTAGCATACTACTGGCTTCGCTAGGCTGGCTATGTAGCCGAGTAGGAGAGAGAAGTATTAATAATTTTACTAATATTTTTTGCTAGTTGACCGAAAATCAAGAGCACGCACGGCTACGACGTCTGGTAGGAAATCCGCCAGAATTAGAGACAGAAGGATGCAAGAGTTGATTTCACCTTCTTCAGCTGAAAGGGAATTAACTAAAAAGGTTACCCAAAAGCGCCGTCATTTCCAATCGCTTTTGGATATCTTAAAGCAGGATGCGGAAGAACATACTAAGGAAAATGGGTATTTTTATTTGCCTTGGTCAATGATGGCTTCACCACAAATTGTTTCATTCCGCCGAAGGCGAAACATCTGTTGGAGATATGGAGGGAGATCCTAAGATCACGGAGTTCGGCGTTGCTTTTAAATTTATTAGTTATACATAGTTGCACAATTTCAACCTCTACCTATTATTTCATTTAATCATGATTAATCTTCTATTTCCGGCTACGCCTCCCTAAGTGCAAAGGTTGTAGGTCTGGCTACGCTAGATTTGCCATTTGCTCTATTATTTTCAATATAAGCTCCCAATGACTTTGCTCTCTTAAATTGAAGATTACTGGGGCTACATAGCGGGTAGCTTTGTCATATTGTCTGTCATATTTAGGACTACCGTGTTCAAAAATGGAAATAACCGTAATGTTCCTAGGTGGTTATATCAAGGATGTAAAAAGGATCCTAATTTTCTTTGTAGCCTACGGCGGAATGTTGCAAAAGGGATTTGCGGCTACGCCTCCATAAATGTTTAATTTCAGGGTTGTTGTTTTTTTTCATATAAGTCTTGGGGCTCGAATTACCAAAAGGAGATATAGTATCCTTAAATCACCATAAGATATATAGGGGGATGGGTACCTTGACTGTTAAATGGTGGGCAACCGTCTTAACAAGTTGATGTAAGGCGACTTCTAGCGAAGCCAGTAGGTGGGCATTCGGCCGAGTGGTTTCAATTTTATGTGTAACCAAGGAATAAGCAGGGTACCAAAGTTTCTCCCCTGCCTTCGGAGAGATTGACGGCTTCCACGGAGTAGTCGGGTTTCTTGTTTTTTCGTTGCTTTTTCGAGTATTTAGATGTAAGTTCGCTATTAGTAAGAATAAGCTGAGTTTATAATTATTGGTATATTATGATAAGCAATGTAAAGGTGGGTAGTGCTTACCTCGCTATGTAGATGACTTAGCGAGGTAGTGGTATAAATAAATAAGAGGTATATATGTTTATATAACATATATTTAATTAAATGTATATTATATACGGTAGAGTGTTATAATTAAAACAATTTATTTAAAATTGTTCAATCTAGTTTATGGGTTTAACGATCTTTATCATCTGTTAATTATAAAAAAAAAAATACAAAATGAGAATATTAAAAAGTCATCCTTTGTTAAAATTAGCTAATGGATATATTATAGATGCTTCACAACCAAGTAATTTAAGCTACATGTGAAATTTTGGTTCATTATTAGCTGTTTGTTTAGTTATAGAAATAGTAACTGTAGTAACTCTAGCTATGCACTGTAAATATAATGTTAATTTTGGTATTCCTAATAACAACGAGGGATTAGATGAATGGTTAGAAGAACTACTTAAATTATTGAAATCAGGTTTGATACCCGAGTGATTGTATTATTACTTAATTTTATGATTATTAGGAATTGGTACAATACCAATACTGCTTGCTTTATTTAGAGGAATATTATCAATACAATTAGTGCCAGTAATAATACAATGTAGAAGTCCAAACCATAACATGTTAGGTCTAATTGATCTTAAAGATAATAATATGCTTCTTATGCAATTTATTCTTTTTTTCGTTCCTATGCCTGAACTAGAGTTTGGTACGGTAAACCATGAGGGACAAAATAAAGTTTGTTTATGCACAAGATATTTAATTTTAAATAGAGCGTCAGTAAGAGAGTTTTTTGTTATTAATGGTGTATTTAATATTATTTGTTATTTTCCAGGTTCTGGGTGATTTGAATTTCTTTCAGCGGCTCAATACTTAGGTATCAGAGTTTATTCAGGATATCATCACAATCCGATTCTTCTTACTCATGGACATCTTCACGGATTAAATCGTTCATTGAAAGTACGGGGTGTATTAGGACCACGCTTACATAGTTTACTAGTTAGAATTGCTTAGGTAAAAAAAAATAATATGAGGAGTAGGTTAGGTTTTAACTCGTGTTATTGTTTTATCTAGTGGTTGCTTTCCTGGCTAAATAGGCGACTGCTTAGTCGGATAGTATGATTAAATAAGAGGTAATATCTTAAATATATTATACACATTTTTTGATTAAATGTATATTATACACGATACAGTGTTATAATTAAAACAATGCTTTTAAAAGCATTGTTTAAGCTAGTCTATGGGTTTAACGATCTTTATCATCTGTTAATTATAAAAAAAAATACAAAATGAGAATATTAAAAAGTCATCCTTTATTAAAATTAGCCAATGGATATATTATAGATGCTTCACAACCAAGTAATTTAAGTTACATGTGAAATTTTGGTTCATTATTAGCTGTTTGTTTAATTATACAAATAGTAACTGGAGTAACTCTAGCTATGCACTACAATCCTAGTGTTTTAGAAGCATTTAACTCAGTTGAGCATATTATGAGAGATGTAAACAATGGATGATTAGTTCGTTATTTACACGCTAACACTGCTTCAGCATTTTTCTTCTTAGTGTACTTACACATAGGAAGAGGTATATATTACGGATCTTATAGAGCACCAAGAACATTAACTTGAGCTATAGGAACTATAATATTTATTGCATTAGTTGTTACAGCCTTCTTGGGTTACGTTTTACCATACGGGCAAATGTCATTGTGAGGTGCAACAGTTATTACAAATTTAATTAGTGCTGTTCCATGAATCGGTCAAGATATTGTAGAATTCATCTGGGGTGGTTTCTCAGTGAATAATGCAACTTTAAACAGATTCTTTGCTTTACATTTTGTATTACCATTTATTTTAGCAGCTTTAGTATTAATGCATATGATTGCTTTACATGATACAGCAGGATCTGGAAATCCTTTAGGACTTTCAGGTAATTATGATAGAATCCCTATGGCTCCATATTACTTATTTAAAGATTTAATTACTATTTTTATCTTTATTTTTGTATTAAGTGTATTTGTATTCTTCATGCCTAATGTTTTAGGAGATAGCGATAATTATATAATGGCAAACCCTATGCAAACTCCACCAGCTATAGTTCCAGAGTGATATCTTCTTCCTTTCTATGCAATTCTTAGATCTATACCTAATAAATTATTAGGGGTTATCGCTATGTTAAGTGCTATCTTAATAATCTTAGCTTTACCTATAGTTGATTTAGGAAGATCAAGAGGTTTACAATTTAGACCTATAAGTAAAATAGCTTTCTTTGTATTTGTAGCTAATTTCTTAATCTTAATGCAAATTGGTGCAAAACACGTTGAAGATCCATTTATCTTATTAGGACAAATTAGTACAATTTTATACTTTGGACATTTCTTATTTATAATACCAGGGGTAAGTTTATTAGAAAATACTCTAATAGATTTAAAAAGTAAAAATAACTAACTTTAGGCGCAAGCTCCGGTTTTTATTCTAAAGTTTGTATTAAATTAAGGATAAACTATCCTTTTTTTGTTAAATTCTAAATTTTAAAATTTTTATGCGGAATCAAGTTTGGGGGGGGGGGTATAACCTATTTATATGGGCTATATCTCCCCCCCCGACGACGTAGCCGTCGGGGCCATAAGTCAGCCAGAGGTCAGCAGCCATAAAGGGTATAGATTATGACGTAGATGGTCTACACTTTGATTGCAAATCTTAAGTTCGAGGTTCGATTCCTCCATAATCTTATTTTCTGCAGAGTTAAACTTTAACTTTGCTCAGTTTAAACTAACATTCTACTGCTTTATACTACAAGTATTTATCCCCTGTTTTGTGGCGCAAGCTCTAGATTGATATTATCAAATCCCAAAATAAGCTAAATCAACAAATAAAATTAAATTATTATTATTATTTTCAGTTATATTTACTTCTTTTTGGCT